TTATCCACCTATTGAAATAGATTCAACAGCGGCTAGATCCAGAGGAAAGTTGTGAGCATTACGTTCGTGCATAACTTCCATACCTAGGTTAGCACGATTAATGATATCAGCCCAAGTGTTAATTACACGGCCTTGACTGTCAACTACAGATTGGTTGAAATTGAATCCATTTAGGTTGAAAGCCATAGTGCTTATGCCTAGAGCGGTAAACCAGATACCTGCTACGGGCCAAGCAGCTAAGAAGAAATGTAAAGAACGGGAGTTGTTGAAACTAGCATATTGGAAGATCAATCGGCCGAAATAACCGTGAGCAGCCACAATATTGTAGGTTTCTTCCTCCTGACCAAATTTGTAACCTGCATTTGCGGACTGATTCTCAGTAGTTTCCCTGATCAAACTGGAAGTTACCAAAGAACCATGCATAGCACTGAATAGAGAGCCGCCGAATACGCCAGCTACACCCAACATGTGGAATGGATGCATAAGGATATTGTGCTCAGCCTGGAATACAATCATGAAATTGAAAGTACCAGAGATTCCTAGAGGCATACCGTCAGAGAAGCTTCCTTGACCAATAGGGTAGATCAAGAAAACGGCAGTAGCAGCTGCAACAGGAGCTGAGTATGCAACAGCAATCCAAGGACGCATACCTAGACGGAAGCTAAGCTCCCACTCACGACCCATATAGCAAGCTACACCAAGTAGGAAGTGTAGAACGATTAGCTCGTAAGGACCCCCGTTGTATAGCCATTCATCGACGGAAGCTGCTTCCCAGATGGGATAGAAGTGCAAACCGATAGCTGCAGAGGTAGGAATAATGGCACCGGAGATAATATTGTTTCCATAAAGAAGAGAACCAGAAACAGGTTCACGAATACCATCAATATCTACTGGAGGAGCTGCGATGAAAGCAATAATGAATACAGAGGTTGCGGTCAATAGGGTAGGGATCATCAAGACGCCGAACCATCCAATGTAAAGACGGTTTTCAGTGCTAGTGATCCAGTCGCAGAAGCGACTCCATAAATTTGCGCTTTCGCGTCTTTCTATAATTGCGGTCATGGTCAGAACTTCGTTTATAAAATCATCAGAGGCTCCCAAGCATAAGGCTTGTTATTTTACAGTATAATATGATCCATGTATCAATGTCAACCAATATCTGGGATGGAATTTAAATATCTATCCCAACGGGATAGATACTGAATCTATACTATATGGATAGAATATAGAGGTATTTTAGATAGACTCTATCTTTTTTAGATATATTCCACACTCTATAGATCTATCTGTGGTTAGATACTCCATCAAATTATTTATTCCTGGTTCCAGAAATGGAAGATCAATTGGAATGAGAACAGATAGGATCGAATAAGTATTTTTTTTTTTTTTTTTTTTCGCTATAACGAAGTGCAACGCAATTCTGGAACCAAATTATTAATAAATTTATATGAGTGGAATATCAATTATTTATCACCTTTCTGGAGAACCCGTAGTGCGATAGTTCGTTCCCTGTGAATAGAAACAAATATTAAAAAAAAAACTTGATTAGATCCAGAACCAGAATAAGTGCACAGAGGTACCTATCAGAAATTTGATCCGGGTTGCCCGGGACTCGAACCCGGAGCTCGTCGGATGGAGTGGATGATCTGCTCTTCAGTATCAGTAAGAGCGAGAAATCTCTCCCCAAACCGTGCTTGCAATTCTCATTGCACACGGCTTTCCCCATGTAATGTATCTATTTCCTATTAGTTCTCGGATAGAAAAATAAAAATGATTCTGAATCGAGGCAATTACTCAAAGAGCATTTCATTGGTCAAATAAGTTTTCTATTTTCAGATCCTGTATCTTTTGCCAGGAATTAGCTAGGGGATTTATCTGGGGAATATCTGAATGCCAAATTCGTTCTCTCTGCGAACGGGCCGCCGCTTTTGATGAAAAAGGCAGAGAATCAAATTCTCGTTCTTTTGAAAACGATTTTTTAAAGAGTTCTGGACCTAATTCCTTCCGAACTACACGTATCGTACTTTTATGTTTACAGGCTAAAGTTTTAGCACATGATAATAAAAGTATATACTTTATACGATATAAACCATCTCGATCAAAGGATCCACTGTAGTAATGAAAAAGATTTCTCCAAATTTGATCGAATCGATCGAGGATATCATCATCTGTTAGACTGGTCCAAGACAATTTACTAATTGGCCGCCCTGATATGTCACAGAATTTTTCTGTAGCCAATAATCCAATTATTGGTACAATCGGAACTATTGGATCCATTTCATTGGTAATAAGAACGGGGATGAATAACTCATCTAGCGTTTTGGTTCTGACCAAAAGAGGGTTCATCCGAACCCTCAAAAAATAACCTGGAGAAGAAGAACAATTCTTGGATAATTGATGAGAACAGACCCTATACGGTTCGGACCAAAGATGGAAATAAAATTGCCGAAAAATTAGAAGATAATATCTACATTTTTTAACTAGGAGATCAGCACCCTTTATAGCTATAATAGGTCTTTCGCCATATCTAACATAGTGAATTTTAGGATCCTTCAACGACCAGATACTTTTCAGTGAATTTCGACGAGAAAAAATGATAATATGTTTTATCTTTCGATGAAAATGAGTTCGCTGAGGGAAAGATCCATGAGACAACGATCGTGAATGAGAGGATCGTTTAAGACGGGAAAATAAAATGGATTCGCATTCACAGACATAATAATTCAACAGGAACAGGAAGAATCTCGTATTTACTCTTGGGACGACAATAATTGATCTTTGTAAATTCTCTGGACTATTTCTATAGTCATAGAGAACAGATCGTAATGGGTGCAAGGAGGGAGCATCTCGGATCCAGCGACGAAAGGTTCGAACCAAAATTTCCGGATGAATAGAATAGGGTATTCGTGCATCTAATATAGAATTTGAATGCGGGAATTTATCCTCTAAGAAGGGAAATATTGAATGGATCGACCGGAAACTCTTACATTCATTCATCCCTTCCACAGAAGATTTTGACCATATAGAGAACGGAACTTCCAGGACCAATGTAAGTGCTTCTAGTACCGATTCAGAATAGAAACTCTTCTTGCGATCAGCTAATGGATTTGGATCGCAATTCACGAATAAAACAATTGAATGATTTTGTTGACGTATTTGACCAATCAAACGTTTTACAGTTAGGAAACTTAATTGATCATTGGAACTTAAATGTTCCATCGGTCTGGAGGAACTTGATACATCCAAATAATGATCATGAGAAATTGCGTAAAGATCTTCCTGAAAAAAGAGTGGATATAAAAAGCATTGTTGCCAAAAGCTATCTTCCTTTCCGCATCTATGGAACTCATCCATTTTCAACCCTCAGCTATGGCCCTCGTTCATGAGAATAACCTCTTTATTTCTGAGAAAATACATGGTGCGATCTAGTCGGAACAAGATAGGAAAAAAGAGATATATCCGGATATCAATATTCTATCTTCTATAGATTTACTACCCAAGGATCTCATTCGTCATGAGGAAGAACGAAAATCTTTTATCCTGGCAACCAATCGCTCTCCTGACTCATGGAATTAATAAACCTGGTCAGTACACTATTTATCTTACACATCTGTACTCGAGTATTTAGGACTCATTGTTAGTGTATAAATCCCTGATCTACTCAGGGAAAACCTCCCGATATTGGGTACTAAACTGCTCTTAACTTCTGATCAGTAAAGGGAATTCCTCGCTCGCTTAATTGGAACGAGGAACAGAAGCTCGTTTCTCTGGGTCTACTTATGATTCAAGTCATATAGCTTTCTCCATTGACTCATTCGACTTAACCGCGAATTGATTCAATCCTATTCACAATTATCACATTTGATCCGAAAGGATGAGCATATTATACATCCATCTAGGTATATAATAGACATTTCCCACCCATTTGATTCCTTAAATCAGATCCGGTCCTGATCGAATACAATCAGGTATCCGAGAAATAATATCAGGTATCATAAAGATCATATGTTGGAACGACATGCTTTTTTTTCCGTTCATTATACTTCGAGGATCAGTCGTAGTCTTCCGAACTTTACCGATGGTATCGACGAGTTTTCTACTTCATTCAAATGTGTAAAAGATCTTAGTCGCACTTAAAAGCCGAGTACTCTACCATTGAGTTAGCAACCCATATTGCGAATAGATATTGAGGATATATACGATCGAAGTGGAATGCGAGGTTACTCAATATGAACCGGTAAATCCTACCAATCTAATTGACGAACGGGAGGGATCAAAAACCTACGTGAATGACCAAATAATTCACTCGTCAGTTCATATCGGAATATGTAGAGTTTCGATCCACCATTCCAGAATAAAGTAATCTAGGTTATGAATAAATGATCCATCGACAGAATTATCATGATTGGATAGAATCACTGATAAACGATGAACCTAAGATATCTATTTCTATTGTGAATGGACGAATTATATCGACACAATACACTATTGTCAATCCAGAATAAGAGATAAATTAATTGTTGGATTGGCGCTATATTGGGACGAGATGTTAGACGCATCGATAGAAAATCCTAGGCTTATTTGTAACAATAGAACGATTCAAATATTCGTCATCTTTGTATGGAATCACGTGGAAACGAGATTTACTTGGAGAGTATATAATAAAATAAGAATAATGTTGAGCCAAGGGCATTTGATCCGAATATGAAATGATGTCATAATCCATATCCACGAAACCCATTATGTAAACTACCGCATCGTTTCAGACGATGTTTTGAAGATTCCTCCCTGATCTCGAATCATGATCGAGATCAGTGATCTCGAATCATGATTCGAGACGTGATTATGAATAGTCATTAACTCAAATGATATGATAGGAATAGGTATCGAATCGGATCCACTCTTTTTGTATAGAATACACTCAATGTAATCAATTAATTGATATTTATTAGGTACTTAACTTAATGCTTCTTTAGCTGCGTGCATTACCTCGACAGTAACGTTCAAAATGCCCTTTCGTCGTGCAAATTTTTCTGTATTTCTTTTTACTTCGTCCCTTACAAAACGGGGGATTTTACCCAATTCTTGCCGACTTTCAGGATCCCAAATTGGACTAATATCCGTGGATAAGGATTTAGTCATTATTTCCTTCGTATCATGACCACAAAAAATATCTAGAAGATGATCCTCCATACCCAGAGCGAATGAGTTATAAACTAGATCAGCTATTTGATTAGTACCTTCGTAACCCAGGAAGGGTCGATATCCCAAGGAAAAATTTTGGATATGAGCTGGGGCGGAAATAACTCCACAGGGAATTTCAAGACGTTTACCAATATGACGTTCCATTTGAGTACCAAATATTGCAGAGGGTTCCACGCGAGAGATAATATCTCCTACTTCAGCATGATCATCTGTGATGATTATCTCATCACAAAAATCTTTAATTTGCTCTTTGAACCATTCTGCATCATGTTTACAATAAGTACCTGTACAACTCACACGAATTCCCATCTCTCTAGCAAGTATCTTAGTGATTGAAGCAGCATGAGTTGCATCACCAAAAACGACTGTTTCTTTCCCCGTAAAATTCTGACAATCGATAGATCTTGAGAACCAAGCAGCTTGGGAAACGAATCGAGTTTGTCCATCGATATAGGATTCGTAATCAACCCTTTTGCTCGATAAAATAGGAGCCGCCAAGGTCTCAAGAGATTTCTTTATCTGTCGGATGCACTCGGCCATATCTACAGCTCCCATAGGAGTTGTAGATACATAAGGCATTCCAAATTCCTTATTCAAATACATCGCTGTCATTAAGCCCACTTCACGATAAGGAATTAAATTGAACCGAGCTTTCGGTAAATTTTTCGGATCCTCTACAGATCCTCCTTCAGGAATTATTTGATTAATTCTGATGTCGAGATCTTTTAATAAACGTCTCAACTCACGACAATCATGTCGATTATGAAAACCCAGAGTAAGAATCCCAATTATATTTACAGAAGGTGCATCTGTTACGAATTGATCCAATGTATGGGATTTCTCCAAATAATATCGAACTACCTGTTCCAAAGTTCTATCCGCTGCCTGAATTTCATTCACTTGATAATGATCCACATCCGCAAAAATGACGTTGCAATCGGAGATTATGGATGCTCTATCCACAAAGTTTTTTAAATCCTCTTGCAAGATACTAGAGGTACATGTAGGTGTTAATATTATCAGATCGGGACCTTCCTCCTTATCTTTTCGAATAATATGATCCACAACTCTTTTTCGAGATCCACGTGCTAGTACGTGACGATCTACTATACTAGCAGTTGCAGGAGTAAAATTTCTTTCCCGTTCTAACATAGAACGCATTACATTAAAATAATCATCTCCTAGAGGAGCATGCATAATGGCATGGACATTTTTGAATGAACTAGCTACTCGTAGAGTTCCAATATGAGCAGGACCAGCATACATCCAATGGGCTAATTTCATAAATTGAACCTTATCTCAAATTGATCCGTATTCCCATCTTGCACCACAGATATATCCCTTTATCTCTTCCCTATTGTAATCACATTCCCTTCTGAACTTTAAGTATGGTTAAATTATGATAAAAAGGAAAACAAAGTTGGATCTTTTACGAAAGAAAAAAGGGAAGAGCGAAGGAAGGGAAAACAGGAACCAATGAAATAAGTCTGGGACGGAAGGATTCGAACCTCCGAATAACAGGATCAAAACCTGCTGCCTTACCGCTTGGCCACGCCCCATTCCCATCCTATTTCCCTATTCATATGCTAATGAATACTTATATCAAATTTTTTGTCAACCCATTAGTATCCAAGATTCATTAGATCAGATCTCAATTGGGGAAAAATTTTTGTGGATATTTCAACAAAATAGGTTATTGATGGAATTGGACATAATAGGAGAAACAGAAAAAGTGACAAGAATATCCATTCATTGATCATTTTCTATTAGATTGGGTAAAATGTTGTATGTATGAAAGAATCATCCCTTCCAACCCCAAGTCCGGTCAAACTTGCCGAAGAGCTTCGATCGATTCGATCAATCAAAGACTTTTCTGGCTTTACCCCCCCCCCCTAATTTTTATTGGAGAATAAAAATGCCAGTTATGTTCAATATTTTTCTAGATGATGCCTTTATTCATTCAAATAATCCCTTTTTTGGAAAATTACCTGAGGCTTATGCAATTTCTGATCCAATTGTCGATGTAATGCCAATTATTCCTGTTCTCTCTTTTCTCTTAGCCTTTGTTTGGCAAGCTGCTGTAAGTTTTCGATAAAAAGTATCCCCTTTTTTCTTTTTCAAGTTTTTGGGTCGCTGTCATTGATCCAATTTTTGTATAACTCTTTCCATTTTTTTGTGACAGAAGTTCTATCCTTGCTCCACCCGACGATACCAGATTCAGATACCTTATCTGCTCCCGGATAAAAACTTTTCCACTCACCTTCATCAATTCCTTCCGATCCCACCGCTCACTTCGGATCGGGCTATTGGGTCACGTATTGATACGATCACCAATGACTTATTTTCATAAATATTCAATAAATCTCTAGTTGATCCAAAAAAATGAGAGGGAAAAAAGACCATTTTGAAAACAAAGAGAAAAATTATATCCTTCTTTCAAATTGATTTTCACACGTGATTCGGAGAAATAATTTCGTGATTTGTAACAATAATACTATTGTTTGGTATTCAAGTATCCATATATGGTACAAAGATTGATGATCTATTCTGTTGTACTTATAATCAGGATTCCGGAGATTACGTAATGCTTACTCTTAAGCTGTTCGTTTACGCAGTAGTGGTATTTTTCATTTCTCTTTTTATCTTTGGATTTCTATCGAACGATCCAGGACGTAATCCCGGACGTAAAGAATAGTGAAAAAAGTCTCTAGGTTAATGGGTCTTTTCCGTTCCGTAGAAAGATTCGGGGTTATTCGTTTTCAGGATCAATAGTGGACGAACGGAGAGAGAGGGATTCGAACCCTCGGTACGGATGATCCGTACTACGGATTAGCAATCCGCCGCTTTGGTCCGCTCAGCCATCTCTCCAAGATGGAAGAGTTCATGTGTAACAAAATGAATGGTGGAGTAAAGGTGTATATCATAGTATGTACAGATTGTATCGGCAATATAATGAATATTGCGATTATTCAGTTGGATAAAGAACAATCCAGTCAATCGTATTGTTCATTTCGTTAAAAATAGTTCTGTATGACTGATTTTTTCTGCTTTTCTTGGCCTGGCCATCGGCCAGGCCAAGAAAAGCAGAAAAAATCAGCAGTCATACAGTGCTTGACCTAATTTGATAGCTAGAATACCTGCTGTAAAAGCAAGAAAAAAAGCTATCAAAAATTTAAGCTCTACCATATCTTCATTCCCTCCCCAATGAGTTTGATTAAATGCGTTACATGGATTAGTCCATTTATTTCTCTCCAATATCAAATTTTATTATCTAGATATTGAAGGGTTCTCTATCTATTTAGGGTTCTCTATCTATTTTATGTATTATTGTAAAGATATCAGTTGCTCAAGGCCATAGGTTCCTGATCGAAACTACACCAATGGGTAGGAGTCCGAAGAAGACAAAATAGAAGAAAAGTGATTGATCCCGACAACATTTTATTCATACATTAAGTCGATGGAGGGTGAAAGAAAACCAAATGGATCTAGAAGTTATTGCGCAGCTCACTGTTCTGACTCTGATGGTTGTATCGGGCCCTTTAGTTATTGTTTTATCAGCAATTCGCAAAGGTAATCTATAATTACAATGAGCCATCTCCGGAGATGGCTCATTGTAATGATGAAAACGAGGTAATGATTGATATAAACTTTCAATAGAGGTTGATTGATAACTCCTCATCTTCCTATTGGTTGGACAAAAGATCGATCCATATGTTACAATCAGATCGTGGCGGGTATAGTTTAGTGGTAAAAGTGTGATTCGTTACATTATCAACTCGAATAGTTGAAGGATCTTTTACATGGATCTTTGATCCATCTAAAGCTCTATTTACAGATAGGTTCAAAACCTTCCCTATGAATACCCAGGAATAGCATACCTTCTCGTAATCTGGGTCTGAAATGATGAAAGATAAACACATTTTTGGTTCCAAGATAGCGACACAGAATGTTTGAAAGGTTAGATAAATTACAGATCTATGGGGAAGATATTTTTTCATCGTGACTAAACCTTCAACTTATGGATGGAAGGACCCCAGGTTGAAGCCGAATAGCTATAGAACTATGACTTTGGTTTACTTGGGTTATCGGCATTTCGTTCGAGCTCGGTGGAATTTGTTCTCCTAGGGATCAGAATCAGTAGAAATAGGGAACGAAGTAACTAGAAAGATTTGTGATTATTTTAAACTTTTCAAATTTATCTTTCTATCAGGATCATCTAGAAAGTGAGTAAGTATTCTACGATTTTGGGCCCTTCACTAAAAAAAAGAGAATAAACTGACGTAGATGCCATGGGTACGATAATAAGGTTTTTTTTTAGAAAAAAAAAGAGGAGAAAGAAAGGAATTTTCAATTCCTTTCAAAAAGATTTGATATAAATACTCCGCTTCTTCCCTCATACCGCTCTCTATCTCCCATGAAGGAGCCGAATGACATTAAATTCTCATGTTCGGTTCTGAATTAGAGACATCGAATAATAAATGTCGACTATAACCCCTAGCCTTCCAAGCTAACGATGCGGGTTCGATTCCCGCTACCCGCTAACAGATATCTACCTATTCTATATCTATCTAGATAGATATAGAATAGGTAGATATAAAGTGATTAAGTATATAACATAATTTCACGATTCACTCGAAATCAATTAATGTGAAATAGATTCCATTCTTTTCCTATCCTATAACCTCAGTGTGAATAAAAAGGTAGATCGGGACAATGTATGCCAAAGGGAATTCAAATAAAAAAAAGGGAAGAGAAAAAAAAGAGCGTCCATCGTCTAATGGATAGGACAGAGGTCTTCTAAACCTTCGGTATAGGTTCAAATCCTATTGGACGTAATACTCTTCAATTGTTATAAATTGTTGTGCAATGTATTGGATTGGAATGGAACAAATTCTTTAGTTCTTTTTACTGTTCTGAATAATTCCACCAAATGATCAAATATTCATTTTTTTTCTTGAAGTAAAAAAAGTTCAGTATGTTCCTTAAGAGCCTCTTCCAGAAGGGCTTTCGCTTCTTCTGTAAATGTACCAGTAGAACGTATAATTTCTCCGAACTGAGGTTTATTTTTTATCAAATAAAAACGTAACCCAAGGAGAAATTTTCTCACCTGTGCTATTTCGAATATATCCAGGTATCCGTTTGTTCCGGTATAAATAGTAGCTATTTGTTCTTCTACAGTCAAAGGAGCCGACTGAGATTGTTTGAGCAACTCACGTAATCGTTGACCCCTCGCCAATTGATCTTGAGTAGCTTTATCAAGATCGGAAGCAAATTGTGCAAAAGCTTCCAACTCTGCAAATTGAGCTAACTCTAATTTCAACTTTCCAGCTACCTTTTTCATAGCTTTTATCTGAGCCGCAGATCCTACTCTAGAGACGGAAATACCCACATTAATAGCAGGTCGGATCCCGGCATTGAATAGATCGGCCGATGAAAATATTTGTCCATCGGTAATGGAAATTGCATTAGTGGGAATATAAGCTGAAACATCTCCAGCTTGAGTCTCAACTATTGGTAGAGCAGTAACACTCCCCTCACCTAACTGGGAACTTAATTTAGCTGCTCTTTCCAAGAGACGGGAATGCAAATAGAAAACATCTCCCGGATAAGCTTCTCGGCCAGGTGGTCTTCTTAATAGAAGAGACATTTGTCGATAAGCTTGTGCCTGTTTGGAGAGATCATCATAAATGATTGATGTGTGTTGTTTTTTATACATGAAGTATTCAGCCAAAGTTGCTCCTGTATAAGGGGCGAGATATTGTAATGTAGCGGGAGAATCCGCAGTTTCCGCTACCACAATGGTATATGCCATTGCGCCACGTTCTCGGAATGTATTAACTACCTGAGCCACGGAAGAAGCTCTTTGACCAATTGCTACATAGACACAGATTACATTTTGACTCTTTTGATTAAGAATAGTATCTGTAGCTACTGCTGTCTTGCCGGTCTGTCTGTCCCCAATAATTAATTCTCGCTGACCACGCCCTATAGGAATCATAGAATCAATAGCAATAAGCCCCGTTTGAAGGGGTTCATATACGGAACGTCTTGATATAATACCTGGAGCGGGAGATTCAATCAGTCGAAATTCGGAAGCTGAAATTTTACCCTTACCATCAATGGGTTGGGCTAGAGCATTTACAACACGACCCAAATACGCATCACTTACTGGTATCTGAGCAATTTTTCCTGTTGCTCTCACGGAACTACCTTCTTGTATCATCAAGCCATCGCCCATTAATACAGCTCCAACATTATCCGATCCCAAATTTAGGGCAATGCCTACTGTACCATCTCCAAATTCCACTAATTCCCCTGCCATTACTTCATCAAGACCATGAATACGAGCAATGCCATCTCCTACTTGAAGTACGGTGCCAAGATTACCAACTCTTACTTCGTTGTTATATTGTTCGATCTGTTTCCGTATAATACTACTAATTTCGTCGAGTCTAATACTTCCCATTAGCACTTATTAATTATCTGTTCAGAAATAGGTCCTTAACCTTTTTAATTATCTATTGAGAAATAGGACCTATAACAACTAATCATTTGTGTTCATCATGGTTCTAAGCAGGCCAATATTGTGATCGATCGTACGTAAATGTAACTCAGTATTCAAACGACTATTCAAAGTTCCTATAGCTCTTCGTAAAGCTTGGCGAGAAACTTGTTGTCGGATCTGGTCAAATGCTCTTTGCTGTTCGGAGTAAATCGTCTCATTCTTGGGATCCTCTAATTGTTCCAAATTATCAGAAGCAGTATTGAGGAGATCCTCTTTCTCTCGTTCTATTTGGGAGTTTCCATTTACCTGGATTTCGTCCGCTATCATTTCCACGTTCCTTAAGCAAGCCCGAGCTTTCTCGAGCTGATCGATAGCTCCTTTACATAGTTCTTCCGAATTCCGAATAGTCTCCAATATTTTCTGTTTACGGTTATCTAATAGATTACTTAATGAAAGTAGATTATCTATTCACAAATTTCACGAATTCATAATCTCTTCCCAAACCGAACACGAATCTTTCGATTCATTCGGCTCTCCTGCTCAGTTCTTTTTTATTCCCCAGGAACGTATACGTTCCCTTCACACCAAGCTTGCCCTTTCCGTTCCGTTTACGGAAGATTAGAATCAATTTATAAAAGACCGAGATCTCCGAAGGGCTCTTCCAGCAAAAGGGATTTGCAATTATCAAGAAAGTTTTATGTTGTTTTTGTTTCCCCTTTTCTCTCCTCTTCTTCCCTCATGAAAATTGAATCGTTCCATTCAATCAATTAATTTGTGCCTCCTCCTTTTTGTTCTATCGAATAAATTCCCTTCTGTTTAGGTCGTCAGTTCAGCATTGGAACTAAAATTGGATGGGAGATTGGGACTATTTTTCAGTAAATAGATCAAATTATTCCATTGATATGAATGTTATATATCGGATCAATCTCCAACTATGCCTTTGAATCCATCTCATCTTGACACAGCGGTGGAAAGAATACCCAGTTAGTTGTGCTTAGACTTCAAACAGTTCAGCTTTAACCATTCTAGTGGTCCTCCCTCATTGGTTGTTATAAACTAAGAGTTCATTTCCCAATCAATTACGAAATGCTATAGTTCTTCGCTATTCCCCATTCGGAAGTAATTCGTTGAGATTATGCACTTTTCTATCTCCAAAGTGCAGCTGGTTGGGCCCAGCCATATTATTCGAATATACAACTCGCACACACTCCCTTTCCAAAATAGATCAGTACACTAAGCACCACACTTGAATTTATTATATTTGTTTCTAAAATATTGGTATTTGATCCGAAACCCCCAGCGGAAGGCCAATAACTCAAGGAAATGAAAGGATCAATTACATTTTTCATACGCTCTCCCCTCATAGATAAGGATATGTTCTACAGAATTTTGTTATTTTCTTATTTGATCCTATCTAGTTCTGGATAATAATATTTGGGATACTTAACTTAGTCCCAGGTCTTTTATAAGGATAAAAAGAATTTGCTTGCCCTATCCACTCCCTTCCCTGCCGCACGCGTCATGAATCTTTCCGACCGAAGTATAGTTATAGGAAGAATAATTCATTTGCTAATTATTCAGATCAGCCTCTCCTGCAGTTTAACAAGTAAATTATTGGAGAAATACTAATGTAATGACGAGGTGTAGGGATCTTTTTTTTCAGGATTAAACAAAGGGATTCGCAAATAGAAGCGCTAGGGCCACAACTAGTCCATAAATAGTTAAAGCTTCCATAAAAGCTAAACTTAGCAGTAAGGTACCTCGTATTTTACCTTCTGCTTCTGGTTGTCTCGCAATACCTTCTACAGCTTGGCCCGCAGCAGTGCCCTGGCCAACGCCAGGTCCAATGGAAGCAAGCCCTACAGATAATCCAGCAGCAATAACGGAAGCAGCAGAAATTAAGGGATCCATGGTAATCTCCTCTTACTAAGGTTGGGAAATAGTTGATAATACGACAGTTTCATCTATTGAGTGTTCACCAATGGTAAAATTATGGAACGATTTCTTCCGAACAACTAAGAACAAAAATATTTATTGATGATATCAAAGTGATAATATCAACGAATAGGGTATCCCTTATGCAAATATTTCATCATAAAAAGATTTATTCTTCATAATATTCAAAATAAAGATTCCATTTTATTGGGCATATGAATTCTTATAACGGAGAGAGAATAGACTGCGTAAGAGCCTATAAGTAATTATATATCACATCTATAGATGTGATATTAATCCATATAATCTATAAGGCTTATAATCAATATAAATGGATTAATATATGAAACGAACTATATACAAAGTAAACACGTTCGAAAAAATCCTCCCCTTAATGGGAACAAAAATTTAATCGTTCTACGCCGGTACATTCTTTACTCAAACAACTCCGATTAGTGAACCTGTTCGATCCTATTATCATATTTCTATACAAATGGACCAATCGGATCCACTCTATCTGGAGATCTAATGGACAGAAGTAGTTAACTGATCTTAAATCTTGTTACCAAGCTCTTTTTACTAAGAAATCTGATTTGCTTCTACCATACATATCAAGTCATGCGTTGGTACGATACTTAGAAAATATTCTGTCTGATTGGACAGTGATTTAATGATGACCCTCCATGGATTCACCTATATAAGCTGCAGCTAGAGTTGCAAAGATCAGAGCTTGAATACCGCTCGTAAATAATCCCAGGAACATTACAGGTATAGGAACTATTAAAGGTACCAGAGAAACAAGAACAGCAACTACCAATTCGTCAGCTAATATATTTCCAAAAAGTCGAAAACTAAGTGATAAAGGTTTTGTAAAATCTTCTAAGATGTTAATTGGTAAAAGTATTGGGGTTGGTTGAATATATTTACCAAAATAACCTAACCCCTTCTTTGTAAGACCTGCATAGAAATATGCTACTGACGTAAGTAAAGCTAGAGCAACCGTAGTATTAATATCATTTGTAGGTGCGGCTAACTCCCCCTGAGGTAATTTTAGAATTCCCCAAGGAAGAAGAGCACCTGACCAGTTAGAAACAAAGATAAATAGAAACATAGTTCCAATAAAGGGAACCCAGGGACCATATTCTTCCTCCCCAATCTGAGTTCTGGTCAAGTCCCGAAAAAATTCGAGAATATATTCAACAAAATTTTGACCACCGGTAGGAATGGTTTGTGGATCTCGAACAGCTATGGTAGCTGAACCTAATAAGACAGCAATTACAACCCAAGAAGTTAGAAGTACCTGTCCATGAACTTGAAACCCCCCTATTTGCCAATAAAAATGTTGACCCACCTCCACACCGGATATCTCATAGATATGATTCAGTGTGCTAATAGGAGATCGTACGATATCCATATCCATATTACCCCCTTGTAAAGATGAACTTAAAGAAGAAAATAAATTATTTTTGTCAAATGAGAGATTCCTCAATTATTTCACTCTCATCAGAATTTTTGATGTCACGAGATAATAAAAAGGGTATTCCATTAAGAATATTTTTCAATTTGGAGCAGCCAACCAAATCAATAAATGAAATTCCCTCTTACGAGATCTTGGATGGAATAGCAGCCAACTCAGTAAATCCTCAGGTCCTCCCCCCCCTTTTTTTATTTTTTTTATTACTTTCTATTAGCCCTTCATATAGCTATAATGACCTTAATGCCCTTCCTTCGCAAATTGCTGACGTTAATCTGTTCAGGATCAATTGGATTGAAGCTATACCATCATCATTGGCTGGAATTGGGATATCCACGAGATCTGGATCACAATCTGTATCAACCAAGCAAATTGTCGGAATACCCAAAGTTCTACATTCCCCAAGAGCAATGGATTCTTCTCGTTGATTGGTAATTATAGCAATATCGGGTAAGCTTGTCATATATCTAATCCCACCTAGATATTTCTGCAATTGGTCTAATTGTCTCTTGAGCATAGCTGCTTCTTTTTTTGGAAGTTGATTGAATCGTCCCGTATCTTGTTCTTTTTTTAAATCCTTGAACTTCTGAAGTCTCGTCTCTGTAGTAGACCAATTAGTTAACATACCACCAAGCCATTTTCTATTTACATAATGACATCGAGCTTCTGTAGCAGCTGATGCTACTAAATCAGTTGCTTGATATTTCGTACCGACTATCAGGAATTGTTTTCCTCTACCTGCTATATCAAACAGCAAATCACAAGCTTCTGATAAAGAACGAGCAGTTTTAGCCAGATTTATAATATGAGTATCTTTACGCTCTGTAAAAATGTAAGGTGCCATCTTAGGGTTCCATTTCCTAGTTTTATGCCCTAAATGAACTCTTGCTTCCATCATCTCTTCCAAATCAATGTTCCAATATCTTCTGCTCATTCTCGTTCGCTTTCCTCCCCAAAATAGCGAAATAAAATGTATCGTAATATCTAATTATTCCAACGGAATCAATTACATCTCAAAGATTGCCTGTCTGTCTAGTACGTGATAGAAACGTTCTCACTCATAGAATATTTGATATTCTTCCTATTATAGAAGAGATATTCATGAACATAACAAGAAATCTATTTCTCAAGACTATTTCTCAAGACTATTTTAATTGCTGTTTTAATATATTGTGATATTTGTAAGAATTGTCTTGAAAGGAAAAAAAATCTACTTTGTCATGATGAAATAAAATGTCCTTCACTTTGTTGCTAAATAGATTCCTATTCCCTATTCTTGGATCTATTCCGTTTCGTTTCCCTGAACGGTGAATATGTTGCCCAGTACCGGCAGGTATCATCCCCCCGAGAATAACATTTTCCTTCAAGCCTTTCAACCAATCGATGCGACCTTGTAGAGCAGCTTTAGCTAAGACCCGAGCAGTTTCTTGGAAACTCGCTTCGGATATAAAACTTTGAGTATTCAGAGATGCCCTTGTTATTCCTAATAACATGGTTTGATAGTAGATTGCCTCTTCCAGAGCACGATCCATTCTCTGTGCTCGTGATAATACAATGAGTTCCCCCGGTGAAAAAACATTAGCCGTTCCATCTTCTGAAATTAAGACTTTCGATGTCATTTGGCGTACAATAACCTCTATATGCTTATCACCAATTCGTACCCCTTGGGATCGGTAAACTTTTTGAATCTGATTGACCAAATGAATCTGACTTTGTTCCATAGTTATCCTAGCGCTTATGAATAACCCCCAAAGACTTCCAAGAAATCTTGTCATATCTCCGGTCCAATTTTCAAAACTTTCTTTCAGATTCATCGATATTGAATTATTCAAACGGGCTTCTGACAATTGTTCAACTTTAGGAAGACCTTGAATTATATCACTGGATTTGAACCTTTCATATATCAATGTTATCAATGTATCTCCTTTGTCAAGAATTTTTCCATAATGACTATGGACAGTTGCTTTTCGAGTAGCCAAATAAGGTTTAGCTGATCTAATGACTAAAGATTCCTCATCAACTGCTATAATTTGACCAGATTCGGGGAGTGGTTCATCCTCGGATATCCATACACTTTCAGGAATCAATTGTCCAAGACTAACTACTGGAAATGTTTTTTCGCAGAATTCGGATGAGGAAGAGCACCAATTTGGACCCAATAGATTGGAAATGATGTTCCTGCACGGATCGAAATGATAAATTATCATATTTTCGTCCATGAAATAATATTTAGGTACTTGGAAAGTATTGAAAGAATTGTGGAAAATGGAATGTTTCTTTGATAATACTTTTTTATAAGTTAGAAAATGGGAGGATGGAAAACGGTTGGTTATACTATGTAAATTACCCAAGAGACCTGAAAATTCAATGATTTTTCTCATAGGATCCTTTCTATTTGATTGATTTCCCGTATCATAACATTTAGAATCATTGAATAGAACGATTCGAAAATAGTCGGATGGTGATAGAACCATAAAAGATCCACTGTCTTCTTCCCCATTAGATAATGAACAAATAATTCCTTGATGCTTACTAATTAATTGACTCGCCCCATTGGAAGATAAAAGATTAGTGTGGTCCAAATTGTTATGGAACATCAAATTTGGACTTGTTTTATTGTCCCTTCTCCCCATGAAAAAAGGGGGGTATTTCATCAAGCTAATTTGAACCATATTGTTAACGATCTTATTTGTTCTTACTGAAATAAGAGAAACATAAGCCTCAGATTCTATAGAATCTATTTGTTCCCAATCAAATCCTATACAAGTTCGAACCAATGGAATACTTATATCACTCATTACTTGGATTCGTTCACCGTCTTCATACGAAATAGAATAGCTAATTTGAATCTGCAAGTTGTCCCCTTCCCTCGATAAATCTAGGGAAAACGGTGTTGTCATATTCGACCCATCAGGTATTCCATGTTCTACGTTAGAATATCCAAAAATGGAATTTCTCTGTAGAATACCACTTTTGGGTATTCTAAGAATCGCATCAGGACAAGGTATTATTTTTTTTTCCCATTCTTTATCACACTGCAATGAGACGATGAATCGATTCATTTGCTTTTTCCCCTTAATATTGTAATTATTAGGGTAAAAGACATAAATAGAGTCTCGATGCTTGTTGGATATGGTCCGATCAGTTTCAGTTTCTGAATAACTGAAGATTTGTTCTTCCTTCTCATAGCAATTTGAGTCACCTGATCTATGTTCCACTTGATCCACGTAAGAATCGGAAAGTGATTGATGTTTGGCAACAAAAGGTTGAACATATACTTGATCCTGATACTTATGAAATGGAAAGGGTACTACACGGGATCCGTATATACCTCCCGATAATATCCATAGATAACCCGTCCTGAGTATAGGATGAACATTACCCTGTACATATTCAGGTGCATGACACACATTGGTACTCCAGTGCATTTCTCCTTCTAAGTCAGAATATATATTTTTGCGAACTTTTTCCTTGAAGGAAGATGTTCTAGCACGAACCTCGGCAATAAGCTGTTCCGATTCCACATATTGATCATTCTGAACCAAAAGCAAACTTTGTGGTGGAATGGTTAAGTTCTGTACTTGATCCTGACCATCAATAGTAATGGATAAGTTATTATGACATAGATAAGCAGGATGTCCATTACGTGTACGTGTGGGATAAACCAAATTTTCATTGAATTCAATCTTTCCATTGAAAGGGGCTCGTATATGTTCTGCAATATCACCAGTAAATACCCCCCCGGTATGAAAAGTCCTTAGTGTTAGTTGAGTTCCTGGTTCTCCAATGGATTGGCCCGCAATAATACCTACTGCTTCTCCTAATTCAATCAAGTGACTGTGAGTAGTACTCCGACCATAACATAATTGACAAATCCGAGATATACTCTTGCAAGTAAAGGGGGTTCGTATATATATTGGTTGTGTTCGAAGGTTTATTAATTGATTGGCAAGTCCAACTCCAATATCCTGATTGCGCGTGGCAATGCATCTCCTATTTATATATACATCGTCTGCTAGCACACGGCCAATCAGTATTTGTGTTCGTACAACAATTTCATTTCTGTCCCTCTCTCGACCTCGAATGGGACTTACGAAAATACCTTGGATAGTGCCACAATCTGTTCTACGTACTACAATGTGTTGAACTACTTCAACGAGTCTACGTGTGAGGTATCCAGCATCTGCTGTTCGTACAGCAGTATCCACAACTCCTTTACGAGCCCCATAACAGGAAATAATATATTCCGTTAAAGAGAGCCCTTCGCGTAAATTCCGTCGAATGGGTAGATCGATGATTTGTCCTTGAGGATCTGACATTAATCCTCTCATACCTACTAATTGGTGAACCTGAGATGTACTTCCCCTAGCTCCTGAGAAGGACATCACATGTACTGGATTTAAGGGATCAGTCATGCTAAAATTCGGATTCATTTCTTTTCTCAAATATTCACTGGTAGCATACCATATCTCAATCGATTGACGTAATTTTTCCACTGCGTGTACATTCCCATAATGATTCTGTTTCTCCGAAACAGAACCTTGTTGCTCCGCATCTTGGACGAGCCATCCTTTGGAAGGCGCTGTTAAAAGATCATCAATTCCTAATGAAATAGCTGTATCAGTAGCTTGTTGAAAACCCGAAGTCTTGAGTTGATCCAAGATATGTGATGTATATGTCATTCCGAAGTGATCTATTAATCTGCTAATAAGCTTTTTAATGGCAGTTTTATCCATCACTTTATTATAAAAGGGCAAATTATCAAAGGGCAATCTAGTTCGTTCCTTCATAAGGAAAAATCTCCATATTTTCATGAGCAGGATTAAGCAATGGGTTCAAGCCGGTTATTCGAAGGCTTCCTCGATCTCTATATCTGCACTAATGAAAAAATCATAAGATCAATAACATTAGATCCTGAGAGCTGGTAGTGATTTATTTGGGTGTTCAGAACAGGCAAACCCTTGTATGGCTTCTTCCATTTCTCGATTGAAACGAGTACGACCAACAGTTGTTCGAATGTATATATTAAGGATTTCTCCCATTCTACCTTTTCTTATTCGATAATGTTCATGGATTTCGTGGAAAGTACCCAAAGATTCGTATTGAACTTCGATAGGGGCTTCTTGGTTTACTGAGGTAATGATACGTAAATCCACTTCCCCCCACCGGAGCCATAAGGGGCTGTATAAGTCAATTCGTTTCTGTCGGTAAGCTCTGAGCACATCATCATAACTATAAAAGGAAGGTTTCTTACAAGAAAAGCTTTTATTTTCCGAGTGATACGGATGGTACCTATTCCCATAAATACCTTGACTATTTTGGACCGTTGATATATAAAGTCCAAGAAGCATATCCTGAGTCGGTATAGAAATAGGATCCCCGATAGCTGGAGACAAAAGATTTGTCTCAGAAAACATGAGTAAACGAGCTTCTGCTCTAGCTTCCAGAGATAAAGGTACATGGACAGCCATCTGATCTCCGTCGAAGTCTGCATTAAATCCCCCACAAACCGATGGATGTAAACGAATGGCACGTCCTTCTACTAAAATAGGTTGAAACGCTTGTATTCCCAATTTGTGTAAGGTAGGTGCTCGATTCAACAATATGGGATGTCCTTGCATAACCTCTTGAAGTACTTCCCATACAATGGGTCCCTTATCTCGAATCATACTTTTAGCAGTTCTTAGGTTGGGAGCAATATGTCGTCCGATGAGACTACGAATTAAAAATGCTTGAAAAAGCTCTATTGCTATTTCTGAGGGTAATCCACATTGGTACAATGATAGAAAGGGACCCACCACAATAACGGAACGACCTGAATAATCAACTCGTTTGCCTAGTAAATTTTCACGAAATCTTCCCTCTTTGCCTTCGATCACATCTGAGAACGATTTATAAGGCCTATTATGACTGTCTCTCATTGGTTGTCTGCAGATACCATTATCGAGAAGTGCATCTACGGCTTCCTGGATCAATTTTGTTTGATAAATAACAAATGACTCAGATCCACTTCTTGCTAATAAATTTGTAAGAGTATTATTCCGATTGATAACTCTTCGATAAAGTTCATTTAGATCTGACGAGGTAATAAGTCCACCTTCACCTAATTGAACGATTGGCCTCGGTTCGGGAGGAAGAACTGGTAATAGGCATAAGACCATCCATTTTGGTTCTATATTTGTTCGGAGAAAATGTTTAGCCAATTTCATGCGTCCAACCAGAAAATCCTTTCTTCTTCTAATTTTTTCATCCTCCCATCTATCCACAGTAGATTCTTGGTTCTCTTCCAATCTATTCCATTTCAATTCCACCAAGTTCTTCCATTCCATATGTGAACGATCTATAATCATTTGCAGATCCAGACCCATTAGTTGTTTCCCGATAGCATCTCCCCCAGTAGCTATTTCTCTCTCTTTAAATGTTCCAGAACCCCGAGGAAAGAGGTAATAAGGACGAGCAGAGAGGTAATGAGGAATAATCTCTCTCCAGGATTGAATCTCATAATCGAATGTACCCCGTGATCTCAATAAAGTTGGTTTGTTAGCTATGGGCCTAGCAAGAAAAAGATTTGGATAGGTTATTCTAAGATTTCCCCCCCTTCAGGATCGGACGTGAAAGTTTCCTCTCATCCGGCTCAAGTAACTAAAAAAAAAGATGCAAAAACTCTTTTTCGCTCTGAAGAGAGATCGCTACTCTCTGCTCAAGTTCCAAGTGAAATTGAGTATTCCTTTATGTTATGATTCTACAACATAGATATGGAATTATTGAGCAGTCTCCTCCCTTTCGAACAATCCTTTTCTTCTTGAAAGACCTTCAATTAGGGATTTACTTGTCTTTATCTCGTTCCATTTGATCCTTTAGGTTCCTGCTTGCTTTGCTTTACTTCGATGGTTACAATACTATTGATCGAAGCATATGTGCGATGAATAGACTCCTATAGCCATATCTTCGGTCCGGAATACCTCTATTCAGGGCTAACCCAAATAAAAGAGAATGAAATTCAAATTCCATTATCTGAAAGAAGTGTTTTCACGAAGTTCAATTAGCAATTTGATAAATAATATCTAAACCCTGGACTAATTCCTCTTTCTCAGCATCTTGAAAAGATGCTTATAATTCTGAGCTTCATGCTACTCCTCTGGAGGGTCATGTCAGAGCTAAAGGCATCCCAATGAGATTTAATAGGATGACAGTTCCTGATTACGGATCTGTATGATCGGAACTTGTGATCAAGTCACACATCGCAGTATACTGGACCTTCTAATTCTTTCCGAGTTTTAGCTAATAGATTCGCAATATAACTGGGAAGGCGTTTCAAATACCATACGTGAACCACCGGACATGCCAGTTTAATGTATCCCATTTGATATCTTCGAATTCGAGAATCAACGAATTCAACTCCACATTGTGTGCAAAATTTTGCATCTATCTTCTCATTTCCAATCCCTGGAGAATTTCCACAAGAACAAACTCTACTTTTGATAGGTCCAAAGATTCTTTCACAAAACGATCCATCTCTTTCTGGTTTATTAGTTTCATAATGTAGAGTATGAGGTTTAGTCACCTGTCCAACTATCTCACCATTAGGTAAAATTTTTTCGGACCAAGCACAAATCTGTTCGGGAGAAGCTAATCCAATTCGAAGTTGTTGATGTTTATTCTGGTCAATCATAAAAGATCTCAATTTATTGTGATCAAACTTCCTCTCTATCTATCTGAAAGTTTTTCTCAGATATAATAGCATGATTCAATTCTAGAGCTAAAGATCGTAATTCTCGAATGAGCAATCGGAAAGATTCTGGAGCAGTGTCAGGTTTAGGTATTGGCCCTCCAGTGATAATGGCACCAAGTACTTCATTACGAGTTCTAATATGGTCAGATTTGAGAGTAAGCATCTCTTGTAAAATATAAGCAACACCAAAACCTTCTAGAGCCCAAACTTCCATTTCTCCTATTCGTTGCCCCCCTCGTTTGGATTTTCCTCTAAGAGGTTGTTGTGTAACCCGTGCATAAGGTCCACTCGAACGTGCATGTATTTTCTCATCAACTTGATGACTCAATTTCGACATATAAGCTTTTCCTATTGTAACAGGTTGTTCAAAAACATCTCCTGTTCTTCCATCAATTAATCTATGTTTTCCAGGATGATCTGGTTCGAATACCCATGGATTAGCTGTTTGCTCACTAGCTTTGTAAAGTTCAGGAAACACTAGTTTTCTCGAAGCTTCTCGCTCGTATTTTTCGTCAAAAGGTGTTATTCTATAATGTTTGTTCATCGGGTTTCCTGCTAAACCGGGCAAACATTCAAAGATCTGTCCTACATTCATTCGTGAAGGTACCCCTAATGGATTCAATACCATATCAACTGGTATTCCATTTTGCAAATAGGGCATATCTTGTCTGGGCAAAACTATTGAAATAATACCTTTATTACCATGCCTTCCAGCTACTTTATCACCCACTTGTATCTTACGTTTTTGTGATATATATACGTGTACTGTTTCCGCATTATCACCGGAATCATCTACTCTATTGATCCATCTCACGTCGATAACTCGACCCCTTCCACCTATAGGTGCTCTGAGACAATTTTCTCTCGCAGTGGATACCTCAATACCAAATATGGTTTGTAATAATCTTCCTTCTGGGGTACATAATGATTCTTCTATTGTTTGAGGCGTTAATTTACCTACCAAAACATCACCTGTTTCTATCCAAGATCCTAGCATTACAAGACCATTTTCGTCCAAATGACGAAGTGAATGAGCATCTAAATGAGGTATTTCTCTAGTGATTCTTTCAGGACCCTGGCTCGTCATACAGATTTCAATCCTGTATCTTACGATATGGAAAGAGGTATAAATATCTTCATATACCAGACGTTCACTAATGAGTATTGCGTCTTCGAAATTGTATCCTTCCCATGGCATATAAGCTACTAAAACGTTTTTTCCCAAAGATAGTTCTCCGCCTACCGTAGTCGCACCATCCGCCAGAATTTGTCCCTTCTTTACACATTCCCCTTGATGAATTTTAGGTTTTTGATGCGTACAAGTATTGGTATTAGAACGTTGATATATAACCGATTCTGTTCGTACAGTGTCTCCATTAACCGATGAAGTTATATTTACAGCATCGATATACTCGATCCTTCCCTCTTGTGTAGCTATAGCTACACTTCCTGAATCTAGAGCTGCTTGACCTTCCAACCCAGTTCCGGCAATGCACTTCTCGGGTCGAAAAAGTGGAACTGCTTGACGCTGCATATTAGAACCCATTAGAGCGCGATTCGCATCATTATGTTCGAGAAAAGGAATAAGGGAAACTCCAACGGAAAAATATTGGAAAGGAAAAATACTTCTGAAATGGATTTGTTCCCATGCAATAACTATAAATTCTTGTCGGTATCGAGCTGGAGTAATTTGTTCCTCTTGAATTCCTTGATTTAACGCCAAAGAATTTCCCGTAGCTATCCGATAGTATTCATCCTCATCTTCTCCCGGTAGTAGATAAACCATATGTTCTTCTCTCGATCTCTCGGAGATCTTATAGAATGGACTTTGTAAAGAACCACAATCACCAATCTTTGCATGAATAGATAATGATGCAACAAGTCCAGCATTCATTCCTTCGGACGTATCGATTGGACAAATACGCCCATAATAACTGGGATGAATATCCCGTGTCCGAAAACTAGCAGTTCGCCCTGTTAAGCCCCCAGGACCTAAATGGCTCAATTTTCGCCCATGAGCTATTTCCGTCAATGGATTAGTTTGATCCAAAAATTGGGATAAGGGGTGTGAACCAAAAAAATCTTGAAAAGTGTTTTTTAATAGAGTTGAAGTGACCAAGTTCTGAGGAGTTGATCTGCGCTTGGTTGCTCTGTGTATAGTTCTTTTAACTGCATCTTCTAAACGACCTAGAGCTAATCTAAATTGATTCTGTAATAAATCTGCTACAGAACGAATCCGTCGATTTCTGAGGTGATCTATATCATCGAGTGTACCCATTCCAAATTTAACCCCGATAAGGTAATCCACAGCAGCCAATACATCTTGTGGTAATGAAAAAATCTCGTTCTCGGGTATATCAAGGTTCAGTTTTTGGTTCAGATTTCGTCGACCAATCTTTCCCAATTCACATCTTTTTCGGAAAAATTTTTCTTGCAATTCTTTACATAGAGACTCGGAAAATACCAAATCGCCACTTATACAGTAGAGTTTTTTATAAAACTCCAGAATGGCTTTTTCCCTCGACCATAGATATTCCTCCCGCTCCCACCTCTCCTTCTTCTTCAATAAAAATAAAAATCTTTCGGGATAGCGAGTATTGTCCAGAATCTCTTCGAGATTTAAACCCATAGCTGATAATAGAACTGGAATAGATATTTTTTGTTTTCTGCTTACACGAGCCCATATCCTTTCTCCCACATCGATCTCTAATTTCGATCTTCTTCCCCAATCTGAAATCAGAGTGCCAGTATATATATAATTAATTCTATTATGGTCTAATTCCGAACGGTAATAAATACCAGGACTTATTAATATTTGATTAACTACGACTCTGTAAATCCCATTTACTACAAATGTTCCATGGGAATTCATTAAAGGAATATTTCCGAGAAATACAGTTTGTTTCTGTATCTTCCTACTATTCCTCCGAATCGATCTTGCTGGTACATATAATTCAGAGTAATATGTAAGGGACTGATATACAGCATCTCTCTCTTTGATGAAAGGTTCTGCTAATTCATATTCATTACCAAAAAGCCTGAATTCAATTTCTTTATCTATATCCTCAATTTTTGGAAAATTATGAAGTTCTTCCATCAAGCCCTGATCGATAAAACGACAAAATCCTTCAAATTGTATCTTACCAAATTCAGGGATTGTAAACGCTCCCTCATTTTCATCTAATCGCATTGGAAGTTTCCCATCTGTAGAAAAATCTATTAAATTATTCCCGATTGATCTATATGGATCAATCCGACAAAAAAGATTCGGATGTATATTCAGTCTTCACTATATCCCATGAAATTCTACCCGTATCCAGATATACTTCCAATAAAAAAAAAAGGATAAGGAAGAGGTACTTTGATACTTTCTTCCAACCACGTGAAATGGAGCTATGAACGAATGAATCAAACCATTCTTAAATGTTAATCTCACTTAGAAAATTTCCTAATGAAAATAGTCAGATCGAAAGAAAGACGGAGAACAAATTAGATCCATTTCCTTTATGGTTGACTTTAGCATACATCTCATACTATACTTAAAGGACGGACGAATGACTTGAAAGGACAAAAGATTCGATCTGTCCATGGGATTCCCATATCTCGGCGACATAGCCAAGCGGTAAGGCAGAGGACTGCAAATCCTCCATCCCCAGTTCGAATCCGGGTGTCGCCTTGTTGAGGTAAGTAAATGGAAGGAAAAGTCTGTATTTCCATTACAGAACCTCTGGAGACATATTGGTACATATTACCAATATAGATAGTGAGTTACGTACATTTGATCCCGATTCCGTCGTGAATGTACGACCCTCGAGTTAGTTATAGTAACTTGTTGGTCAATGAACAAATGGATTTATTGATCTCTCATATCAGCTCGAACGTCAGTAACGTTCAGAATGCAAAGGTGGTCATTTCAACTTCAACTTTGCACTATGGTTAATAGTTCCCTTATCATCTCGATGATGAAATCATTATTTTTTAGAGAACATGATCCGTATGGATATAGTCGGTATAACTTGGGCTGCTTTAATGGTAGTTTTTACATTTTCCCTTTCACTCGTAGTATGGGGGAGAAGTGGGCTATAATGGTAATGCTTAAGAATCAATTATTGCGTTCCTTCCATATCATGCATGGTAATATATTCTGTTCCATAAGGATCCAGTAATATTGAATCTTCGTTCCAAATTGAAACACTCTACATGGAATTATTTCCTCTTTATCCCCGTAAGGGATGTACGTAATCCCTTATCATTATCATTTTCCTATGAAAAATCTTATTTTCTTCAACAGGTTTGAATTCATTAGTTCTTTTCTAGAATGAGTCGATAATATCATTTCTTCCACTGAAGAACGATCTCTCTTCTCTTTCTTAGTAGGAATAGAAAGAGTCCCTGTTTTATCGGATGGTTCCGAATTGAATTGATCGGATCTGATATGAATTCCGTTCTCGGAAAAATATGGGACATAAGTCTAAGTCATAGATTCCTTTGCTTTTTCATATACCATTTCAAGTGCTATATCTAACATGTGCTAGATATAGATGTTCGTACCGAAAAAAAGATGTTCAACTTTGATCCTAAAGAATCCGCAAGTACGTTCAGAATTAAGTCTGTCTGCATTGGGTCTATTTTTCCAGGAGCAGGAAGAAGGTGATGTGATCAGCTCCGCTATTTTATGGTACGAGGTCCTTCATCCTACATTTACCATATATGGATAAGTACCATTAAGATATATTTATCCATATATGGGTGTAAAAGAAGAAGTAGTACAAAAGAAAAGGTTAGATATTCTTTTCCTCCGTACTACTTCTTCTTTTCTTTTCAAAAAAAATTAAAAGCAATCCCTACCCTGTATTGTTGTAATACAATAGATCCACCCTATATTGTTGTAATATAAAAGATCTCATAACCTATTTTATACTTATGATCTGGATCATAAAGATCTATCTAGTGATCAGCAATCAATTGATTTTCATCAAAATCAATTGCTTCCACTGCTTGCACTGGCCGTTTTGACGTAAGGGATAAGTAGAAAAGCAGTAGGAACTGCAAGGAACAGTAGAACAGCAATAAATGCAAGGGTATTTACTTCCATGATCTCCTTATTTTAACTTTGTTCAAAAATAGCTCGAGATTTGATCTCATTTTGATCTCATTTTGATCTCATAGAGATGAATGAATCTTTCTTTCAAGATCCATGAAATAGATGTATGTCATTGATAGAATTGGTTCGAGTAACGGAATCTAACTAATGGATTGAATGAATTCTTCGATGGAAATAGTATAACCTAATACGATCACTTTTGATAAGACTAGTAGTAAAAACTTACGTGCATCAGAAAACGTTCCGATCAACACATGTCTGGTATAATTTCGAAAGAATAGGATTCGTACGAATAAGAACCTTATGCTCCTCCAGAAGACGTTCGTCAGACATGAGAGATATTTTGCTTGGATCTCCACGATTTAGATGGAATTGTGAATCTATCCCGCTTCGGTGATGATATAGAAAGAAGTATCCCATATCGAATTTATCCAGAGGCCCACCCCATGACCCTGGAATGATAAGGACTAGTCCGTCCAGATCCTGACATGATCATTCACAGTTCACTTACTATTGGATCGGGACTGACGGGACTCGAACCCGCAACTTCCGTCTTGACAGGGCGGTACTCTAACCAATTGAGCTACAATCCCAATACAGTACAGTTCACCTACTATTAGATAATATTTATTTCATGATAGGTGCTAGATAGGTCATATAGATTATGCGAGTGCTAGGTCGATTAAATATCTTATCCTTCTCTTTCATTTTTGAAATGTATCGATTCATACGGAATTGGGCATCTACGATATGAATAGATATCGATGTCGGGGTTCAATAACCAATTATCTTTTCATTCATGATTAGCATGAATATAACCATACCGATAGATTGGTATTGATGATATTGGTTGGGTCGAGCTGGATTTGAACCAGCGTAGGCATATTGCCAACGGATTTACAGTCCGTCCTCATTAACCACTCGGGCATCGACCCAGGAACAAGACAGTAATTTAAAATTATTTAGGATACCTAACGAATGGATCATGGTACCCCCAGGGGAAGTTGAATCCCCGTTGCCTCCTTGAAAGAGAGATGTCCTGATCCACTAGACGATAGGGGCCACCAATCTATTCTTTATAATATGAAAGTGATCGGGAAGTTGTCAATAATATTACAAGAATTCTTGGTTTCCTCAAGGTTTTTTTCAATAAACTTGCCTATCGATAAAATGGAGTCCCTTCAGAAATTAAATATTGCAACTAAAACAACTCTAAAGCAATTTACGGAATCTATATTTGTGATCCATCGGCCCAGTTCCGATAAAAAAGACTTTATGGACTCAAATTATACAAAATGTTTCATACTTGATAATTTTGATAATTTAAATAATTTTGATAATTTAAATAATTTAAATAGTGAATGGGGCTTATCGTTCTCTGATCGAAGTTATCCGGAAAAGACTCAAAAAAATATAAATGGGTTGGTTGGACAAAAGATCGATCCGTATGTTACAATCGGATCGTGGCGGGTATAGTTTAGCGGTAAAAGTGTGATTCGTTACATTATCAACTCGAATAATGGAAGGATCTTTTACATGGATCTTTGATCCATCTAAAGCTCTATTTCCAGATAGGTTCAAAACCTCCCCTATACCATCCATCCAGAGTTCATATGTTACACAACTTCATATACTTTACGTTCCCATATTAGAGTATAGTGCTTCACTTCTTTCCATTAAAACAAATGCCCGTTGGTGTTCCAAAAGTGCCTTTCCGAGCCCCTGGAGATGAAGATGCAACTTGGGTCGACTTATACAACCGACTTTATCGAGAGAGATTACTTTTTTTGGCTCAGGATATCAATCACGAGATTGCAAATCAACTCATGGGTCTCATGGTATATTTGAGTGCAGAAGATTCAAATAAAGATATTTTCTCATTTATCAACTGTCCCGGTGGATCAGTAATACCAGGGGTAGGTCTTTTCGATATGATGCAAGCAATAGTACCAGATGTACATACAATATGCATGGGGGTAGCTGCTTCAATGGGATCTTTCATCCTAATCGGGGGAGAAATGCCTAAACGTATAGCATTACCTCACGCTAGGGTTATGATCCACCAACCTGCTAGTTCCTATTATGACGGATCGGCTGCAGATTTTCATAACGAATCGAAACACGTAACGATGCTTCGCGATTACATAACCAGATGTTATATAGAAAGAACGGACCAACCCGGAGAGGTAATTCAACGGGACCTGAACAGAGATGTTTTTATGTCAGCAACAGAAGCCCAAGCTTATGGCATTGTTGATGTCGTAGCGGAAGGTTGATCTCATAGCGATCCTCTTTTTTAATTTATTTTTATAATGAACTGTAAACTGTGATCTCTTTGTTCCTTTTCAAAAAAAAAAAAAGGGGGGGGGAAGTGATTCATTTCATAATCACCTGATATGGTATGGTTAGGATCAATCCGAACCAGTTGATTCCGCATACAATACAGCTAGAATGCCCACTATTCAACAACTTATTAGAAATGCAAGACAGCCAATAGAGAATAGAAAAAAATCTCCTGCTCTTCGAGGATGTCCTCAGCGTAGAGGAGTATGTGCTAGGGTGTATGTGCGACTCGTTTGGATCAGAAACTTAAACAGACTGGGAAATTCTTACAACGGAATAACAGAAGAATTTTCCCGCTGTAATCAAGTAAAGATCCATCATCTAACCTTACCGGGGATGAAATTTATGGTTTCCATTGGTGCAAATCCAATCACCTTGATGTGGGATGAAAAGCAATTCCTCATTGGTAGCGAATGGTCATCAATCCATTGAGCGGGGAAATCATGCAAATTGAAGAAGCATAAAGTTTATGCTCATATTGCCGCGAGAACGGAACAACAGGGTCAGCTACCTGGCCAACCCCAGAATTACATGTCGTTACTGTATTAATAGATCTTGTAATGAGAGTATTTATTACTTAATGATTCAAGAGTAGAGCTGGAGATGGTAAACCGTACAAGTTACCGATAACATACTCATCTCATATTTCGGAAATGAATAAAAGGCTCCGGCGTATAGAGAGGACCTTACCGTTGGAGAAAGAACCATAGAAACGATGAAACCCATGATTTTTTCTCATTCTCAGTACAAGGTCCCAGTCCTTGCCTACCAGGAAGATGCCTATCCAAAGGGAATTATGGTTGGGAAGGTTGCAGTAGCAAAAGCCATTGGAACTTTTATTTTCTAAATAAGAAGAATCAGTGTTATTCTCAATGGACCAAACAAAACAAATGACTAACCGAGAAAAATATTAGCGATTCATGAGAGTAAACTTCAATGACCAGAGTGAAACGTGGATATATAGCTCGAAAACGTCGGAAAAAAATTCTTGCATTTGTATCAGGCTCTCGAGGGGCCCATTCGAAACTTTTTCGAACTGCTAACCAACGGAAAGCTAGAGCCTTAGTTTCCGCCCACCGAGATAGAGGTAAACGCAAGAGAGATCTTCGTCGTTTGTGGATTACTCGGATCAATGCAGCAGCTCGTGCCAATGGGGTTTCTTATAATAGATTCATCCAATATTTGTACAAGAGGCAGTTGCTTCCAAATCGTAAAACACTTGCACAAATAGCTGTATTAGATAGTAATTGCTTTTCCACCATCTTTAACAACTTATCGTATGATGAAATAGGTTAGGTATAGATGAAATAAATAGGTAAAGATGGAATGGATAGAACAGATTCTCCCGGAGAATTCCCTCCGGGAAGGTCGAAATATTGAAAAGTTTTTTCATATTGGATTGGAAATGAACGAAAAGAATTCAATCCAATTCTTTTCCAAAAATGAAATCCTGTTGACTTTTTCAACAATAGACTCAAGATCTGCATCTTTATCGAACATATATTCCAGCTCCGATTTGATTAAGGAGTAGGCTTATTTCCCATGGATCAAATTAGTTTTCATTATAAAGAAAAGGTAACAAAGATAGAATACGAGCTCGTTTAATAGCGTTAGTCATTAGACGTTGTTGTTTTGAAGTTAATCTATTCACTCGGCCGGATAATATTTTTCCTTGCTCACTAATAAATCGACTAATTAGGCTCATATTTTTATAATCGATCCGATCTCCCGACCTAATAGGTGACAAATGTCTACGAMTTGGTTTCAAAYRTCTRCGAATTGGTTTCAAAYGTCTACGAAAAGATTGCTTGGGTTTATCCATAGTTTGTTTCATGAACCTTTTGAATACTATTTATTCAAAATCTTTTTAAAATATTGTTCCATTAAAGATCTTGTTGAAATACCATTTCTTTTTATATCTGTGATTTATTCCTATCCATGGGTAGTACGTTTAATCTCTTTTTTTTATCTCTCCATGAATGGTATGCTTGTAACAATAGGGACAAAATTTATTTGATTCCAATCGAATAGGTGTATTGCGTCGATTTTTCCGAGTCGTATATCTAGAAATCCCCGGGAATCTTTTATAAACACTATCTTGGGTACAACTAGTGCACTCCAAAGTAATTGTTACTCTTATATCTCCGCTCTTGGCCATAAACTTACTCTGAATATTGGTTTTGCTTTTCGACCTCAAAAATAAAAAGGGAAAAAGGGATAGAAGTTGATAGCCGGAGATCCTACGGTGAAACATTTGAAAGTAAAAAAATGATTGATCAGGAGTGAGTTTTCAGTTTTACTTACAAAATTGAATGTGGAAAGAATATTTAGATCGATATTTCTACTTGAATTCTACCCCCTTCCAGTCCTAAACTTAGATCCTTTTTGGGGCTGAATGCACTAATTTCTCCAAGAGGTAGGAGAAGTCAATCTAGCACAATCTTTTTTCCCTTGGCTTTAAGAAAAAAATTAAGAAAAGGAAAGAGAAAGAAAAAGAGCATCTGGAAAAAAACGATTGATTTCTATCAATAGGGCGGCTAAAAAACTGACGCATAAAATAGCTAACACAGGCGCTGTGGAAAGATAGGTCTTTAGATCTTGCATTGTAAATTCTCCTTATTGATCATAATGTGTAAGTGATTCAACCGTATCAATAGTATAGTTATGAATCCTAGAGAAAACTCGGAACTGATGAATATATATATAATGTGATCCGGGCTGTGGTCCTATTTATAGAAAAGGAAAAAGATGTTTCATCACCATAATTAATAGTGATATTCTAGATAATAGACCTTACATGTATAAAGTCTTTTCACTCACGAGACCGAAGAGAAATGAAGGTGGAAAAATGTGGGAAACATATTTCTAATTCTATAAAATAAAATTAAAATAACATTGTCTAATGATTAGAAGGGATGTAGCGCAGCTTGGTAGCGTGTTTGTTTTGGGTACAAAATGTCGCAGGTTCAAATCCTGTCATCCCTACCTTTCCCTTCTTTTCTATGGAAAGAAAGGAATGAAAGATCATTTGATATCGATTCGACGGGAACATCAAATAATTGAATCGTATCAGATGCGAAAGTGTTTTGCTCTAAGAGTATCAACAAAAGGTATTTTTCCTTCATCTCCGAATATTAAAGAAAGCGCTCTTAGTTCAGTTCGGTAGAACGTAGGTCTCCAAAACCTGATGCCGTAGGTTCAAATCCTACAGAGCGTGATTCTGTTCCTATCAAATCCAACCCTCAAAATTATCGATAATTCATTCCAACTGGAACGAGCAATGGAATCTGACCTCCTAGGAAAAGTAGGAGGCCAATGAAATTGGAGGATATTCCAGGATCAAATATCCAATTGATCACCACGTCGGTATTGTGAATATGCAGTTACGAATAATCCGGCCAAAGTTATAGGAATTAGACCTAACACAATTCCGGATGGCAAAGCCTCAATCATTTCTATTCAACGGAATAAGTAGGGATAATAGCTATACTGGATAGTACCCTTAATTTGCTATGAATCTCAATGATCAGAAATTGATATAGAGGGAATAAACAAAATTATTGAAATTGAAATAGTGAACTGAGAGGGTTTCCCCTTCCTTCATTTTGAATAAGTTGTATCTTGCTCGAACTAATGAATAGGACTAGGGTGAAAATGATAGAAGCCAATAAGAAACCGAAATAACTAATTATAGTTATAGTAGGCGTGGAAGGACTGAATGAAATATGGTTTATACATATCTTCATGAGACAATTACCTAAATTTTTCTTTTCGTAACCTTGAGATCAGAATACAAAAGATCAATTGTCCCAATTCGTACCAATTCTCCTATATCTACTATAGGATATGTATGAATGAACATGGATGAGAGGAGATCTATAGTAGAAATCTCTTCATTATCCTAGAAATCATTCATCGAGCAACTAATGAATAGCACCGGCAAACCCCTTCACAAATTGTCGAATGTAATCTTCTTACAGGGTGAATGAATTCTCAATCAGTACGATTGGATCACCTGGCATTATCTTTTTACCAGCAGCTATCGGTCCAGAGACTGGACCGGAAGAAAACTCTCCACAGACATAGCCAAAGTTTTGTGAATTTCACGTTTAGGTGTAAGAAAGAATATGAATATCCAGTTTGTCCTTTCATTTCTCGATCTTATTGATCCAATCATTCGACCCTCTAGACGGATTAGGTTTTTTAAATATTAATTATTATAGCGAGTAGAGCCCGATATTACAGAAATTCCACCTATTGAAAAGAGTAACTTGTAATTTCACATACCTAAAATTGACTAGGTTCTATTGCACTATCCACTTGGTTTTATCTAATAAGTAACACCTACTCGTTAATACAAGGTACTATATAATAAGTCTGTGGCATAACTCCATCTGTGCCGGATACTATTGGAAAAGCAACATACATCTGCGTAGCACCAATGATCCCCGTGCAATTTGAATTACTGGGTTAATCTACACGGGCATAATGTCATGTCGGAATGAAAAAGGAAGAATATAAAAGAATAATATTCTGGATGAGTTTTATTGATAGTGATTGATATCCTTTGCAAGCGGCACTCATCCTCTTTTTCGGTTCTAAAGTCACCCGTATGCAGAAGCTAATTCCAATCGAAAATTTCCACTATGCTATTGTTACAACATCGATTGAGGGAGTTGGGGTTCCTTACGCCCGGACGGACCTCGGAACATGCAATATTCTCTTCTTTCTGTTGGGATTTAGTCGACCAAACAGAGATAGAATAACTGCTGGCAGGAACAGAATCATTCTATCCCGTTCCTTCTCGATACTCATCAAAATTGTATTGCTGTGTCAGAAGAAAGCTAGCTATACTGGTCCAGTAGACTTTAAAGATACCCTTGGTATAACATTGACAATCGAACAAGGATTGGAGAAGATATCAGTAGTTTTCTATTTCCTGATCTCTATCTTTCATGGGATCAATTCCCCCTTGACTGACTTTACAATAATATATGGAGCTGAGCATGTCTGGGAATACGGGAGAACGCTCCTTTGCTGACATTATTACTAGTATTAGATACTGGGTTATCCATAGCATTACCATACCTTCTCTATTCATTGCAGGTTGGTTATTTGTAAGCACGGGTTTGGCTTATGATGTGTTCGGGAGCCCCCGGCCAAATGAGTATTTCACAGAAAGTCGACAAGAGGTTCCATTAGTAACTGGCCGTTTCGATCCGTTAGAGCAACTCGATGAATTTACTAGATCTTTTTAGGAGGCACTAATGACTATAGATAGAACTTATCCAATTTTTACAGTTAGATGGTTGGCCGTTCACGGGCTAGCTATCCCTACAGTTTTTTTCTTGGGATCAATATCGGCAATGCAGTTCATCCAACGATAAACTCTATACTAAAGGAAGAGGAAGTATGTAGATATGACACGACCGAACCCGAACGACCAAAATGTTGAATTGAATCGTACCAGTCTCTACTGGGGGTTGCTACTAATTTTTGTACTTGCTGTTCCATTCTCCAATTATTTTTTCAATTAGGAACAATGATAATATTCTCACTCCATTCGAAGAGATCCAATACGCATAATTATCTATGCTATGACTGTTTATGTCTCGAGTATGACCACTTAAGAAAATTTGAAAGGGAGTAAGAGAAATGGCCGATACCACTGGAAGGATCCCTCTTTGGTTGATAGGTACTGTAACTGGTATTATCGTGATTGGTCTACTGGGTGTCTTTTTCTATGGTTCATATTCCGGATTAGGGTCATCCCTATAGTAGGGGAAATGCACTTACTGTCTGTGGGAAATAGTATACATGCGAAAGTTAAAAATCGATAAGGCCTTACCCTTCAAAGAAGGGTAAGGCCTTATCGAAATCTCTTTTTGAGATTCTTTCTATATTAATCTGAATTAGAAGAGAAGATTCGTACAAATAAAATGACTCTGTCATTTACTTCATTCAATGCCTTTCAGTCAAGTGATGAGCCAATCTATTCTTCCGCTATATGATCGGAAAAAATTTGGATCGATCAAATTTAAATATCTGTCGAAGGAACAACAGAAAAACGGATAATATTAAGTACTAAATATTTGCTCATTTATCTGATGGAAGATTATGCGAAGTTTTTGTAAAAACCCGAACTATGAGAATCTAAATGTGCATATAGAATATTTTCTTCTATTTTTTTGGCTTACAAAATAAAAGAGGAGGAAAAACACCTTTTATTCATTTTCTCTCATTAGGAACAAACCCTATCAAAAGTTTTATAGGTTTTTTTTTTTTATGAGTGATATTGCCCCTTACTTGTCTGCTCTTCCTTCTTTAGGAATTTTCAGTATAACGTACAAAATAATCTTCAAATTACGAAGGAATTGACGAATAGGACAAGATCGGAAACCCAATTAGTTCTTCGAATAATGAAATAGGAGAATGGGATCAGAGAAAATAGGAATCTTCTCCAAGATTGCTTAGTTATTCTCCTCATCTCTCCTCCCTACGATCTATCTCTATTTTCCGGCCGGATCGTTTGGACAAGGAAAGGAGGGAATGGCATGTATATAGTACACGATATAGCATATCGGGGATCGTTCAACAAGTTGATCTGTTCCAGTGCTTATGGAGTCACTCCCTATTTCAATTTTATTCCAATTTAGATCTAAATGAACATTTTTAGATCTAAATGAACATTTTATCAAGAATATATAAGGGAGAAGAAGGATAAAAGGCTCCGAAGGGGTATTAATTTTTGAATCAATAAGTAAACTTCATGTTCAAAAATCTATGGACCTAAAGATTCATCTCGGCCAATTGAACTTTCTCAAATTGTTTCTTCTTAAGGACCAAAAATATCTGTGCCAGAATGACAGATGCTAAGAATAATAAAAGACCTTTAACACGTAATGGATCTTGAAGTACTATCTCTGCATCTCCTTGACCAAATCCACCCAAATTAGGGTTATTCGTTAATGGCTGATCGACCTTGATCAATTCGCCTTCTGAAATAAGAAGCTCCGGTCCTGGAGGTACAATGTCAACCACTTGCCCACCATCTGATGTATTATCGATAGTTATCTCATATCCACCCTTTTCTTTACGTAAAATTTTGCTCACTCTTCCTGTTGCTGAAGCACTATAGACCGTATTGTTGCTCTTACTCCCGTCGGGATAAATTTGTCCTCTTCCTCTATTACCACCCACATATATGGGATATTTCAGGAAGTGAGCTTCTTTATCAGTAGAAGGATCTGGTGAAAGGATGGGGAACACAAGTTCACTATATTTTTGACCGGGAACAGGACCTATTACAATAATGTTTTTTTTATTGGGACGATAGTTCTGAAAATAAAGATTACCCGTCTTTTGTCTAATCTCAGGGGAAATACGATCCGGAGGGGCTAATTCAAAGCCCTCGGGTAAAATTAGAACAGCTCCTACATTTAAAGCCCCTTTCTTGCCATTAGCAAGAACTTGTTTCATCTGCATATCATAGGGGATCTTAACAACTGCTTCAAATACGGTATTGGGAAGCACGGATTGTGGAACCTCAATATCCACAGGTTTTTTTGCCAAGTGACAATTGGCACATACAATACGTCCAGTGGCTTCTCGGGGATTTTCATAACCCTGCTGTGCAAAAATGGGATATGCATTCGAAATGGATGTCCGAGTTATGATATGTATCATGACCAGGACGGAAATTAACCGAGTCATCTTTTTCGCCCATTCATAAGTATTTCTATTTTGCATGGTTCAATTATTGGTTCCAAATCATTTTTGGGGTGAGAGTAGGTAGCTATCATAGTTACCTGTCAAAAATTCTGCTACTATATTGATTCAACCAAACCTAAAAATAAGAAATCGGAAGTCTCGCACCAGGAGAAGAATGAAGGGGAGGAATAGCTAATTCCTGAACACGGAAAACACTTTATTATTCTGTTTCAATTGTTTCGGTCGGAGAAAACAACCTACCTATTCTTTATTCATTCATCGAATGATAAATTACTACAAGTGAAGGAGATATACGATTGAAACGACGGAAGATCCAATATTTAAGAATCGTATCTAAGATGACTGGAAAAGTTGAAACAAGACCAGATATGATTCGTTCATTATGGGCAAATCCATAACTTTCGGAGATCGAATCGATCATCAGTTCCCAACCATGGGGTGAATGAAACCCAATACATAGATCGGTTGCTAAAAGAATTAGAAAAGCTTTCATTGTATCGCTCAGACTATAGAAGAATTCTTGGATCCAAGAATTGATAATAGCGAGTTTATTCTTACCCAGAATGATATAAGCACTTATAAAAGCAAAACCTATTAGATTTGTTAATAAATGTGATATTATCTGGATACAATCTTCATTGTACATTTCGACCAATTGGATCGTTTCTTTGTGAATCTCTATACGAATAGATTGTGAATGTGTTCCCAAAGAATCTTCCACCATTCTTTCTAACAAGAATAGTTCTTCTATTTTCTCAAATCTTCCCAGAGCATTTTGTTCCTGGAGATAATCAAAAATTTTATGAGATTTAACCGTATTCCACCAATTTGTAACCCAAGGCTCCAAACCTTTCCGTAATGAAATAGGAATTACCCAAGGCAGTACTACTAAACATGCGAGATATCGTAGGGAAGCTGATGCTTTATATTCGGACACTTCCAATTCGTGAATCGCTAACGAACCTGATTCACTTGTCAGTTCTGTCCGAAATCTAGACAAAGTACGAGTGATAGAATGAGGTATGGGATCCATAGATTGATCTATTGCGTAATTGTTTGATCCCGATCAAAAAAATATACTCGGGAAAAAAGTAAAAGGTTTGTTCAAAATGGGTGAGACGGAGCATAAGGAGATCATTCCAAATCATTTATATATGGACCAATTATCTATTAATTTTTTTCATCTTCTTCTTTTTTAGAAGAATAACTTGAAGTAACATAAGTCTTATTCATTGCCAAGATCTTTTGAATCCTGATCACTAGATCCTTTACGAATATTTCCCCAGTTATCTCCAAAGATGACAAACGCTCTTGAAAAATGAGAGAACGACAAAAAGTCATAATTGGATCGTGATGAGAGGAAAAAAGCGTTTTAGTTTTAGGGAAACCGGACCACTCTATCTAGTAATTGTTGTTTCTGAGACATCATATTCATCTACTGGTACCAGTTCTATTTTAACTTATTGCTTTTTCTATATTACCTCTTTCTATACTATTTCATAAAAATAGTATATTGTTCGTAAAGATCCTATATCGTTCCATTTTCATACAATGAAATATTTATTGAAATTTCATTGTATGAAAATGGAATATTTATTGAAATTTCCTGATTGGATATTTATTCATGTTCCTTTATCCTCGACATACATTCAAATGTAAAAACATTTGAATATATGTCGAGGATAAAGACACCCCCGATTTCAAAACCCTTCAATGGATACACGCAAGAAACGGGCTGATTCAGCGGCTTTCTGTTCGATCTCCCTTAGGTTCACATTATCACCAGTACGAGTTAAAGGAATGTCTTGTCGGCCCTTTATTTCCATATAAAGAACACGACGAGGGGAAATACCTTCTTGAATTTCCATTTTGATCATCTGAATATCCTTCATAAGAAATCGTGGGAAAATACGACGATTTATTCCGGGAAATCCCCAACGAAAAAGACATACAATTCCTTTTTTTTTATCGAACTTATTATAGCCACTACCCACATTGAACAAAATTGTGCACCACAGATAAGAGCTAATGAACAGACCTGCAATACCATAAAAACACATTACAATTCCTTGTGGAACAAAGAGTATTTGCTGAGATGACAATAGGGGTATCAGGTTCTCACCAAAATAACTCGAGATCCCGACTAGGAAAAATCCTAGTGAACCCAGAAAGAGGATACAAGCCCAAAAGAAATTACTTCTTTTTCGAGACCCTGTTATAGGTTCTATCCAGAGCCATTTGGATCGACGATTCATAAAAAATTGTATTCAATTCCATCCTATTGAAGTTGAGGGAATAGCCAACTTTTTTATCCTTTGGTTCCCAAACTCTTATGAACTATCTATATAGATAGATAGATAAATTTTCAGTTAAGTCAGCCAAGTTTGTCTTCTTGTCCATTCTTACCATCCATTTCAAATGGGTCCTTCCCTAATTTCTCAATTTTAGAAACAACATTGGATCAGTGGAGTATAAATATCTCCTGGAATAGATATCTATACCGTATGAAAAAAGAAAACCGACCACATTAACATATTGACCCATACCTATTTATTGACATATGTGTAGATCCTATCTGTATATGTATATGAATATGAATATGAATAAATATCCATATTCATATATATATATATAATTTGGATATTTATACCTATTTTGTGTCTATAAGAGTTCTATCTTATATCATCTAAAATAGATATAGATATCCTATCTGTTCTGCAATTGAAAGATCTAAACCCATTTATTAAATCTGATTTGATCAGATTCATAAAATCTCGTCCTTCTGAATATACAGATGAGAAAGAACCATTGTAATTGCCGGAAGTAATAAGCCGACTAAAGGCACCAAAATAGAGGGTAGGATAGGGAGTAGGTTAGAGAGTAGGTTAGAGAGTAGGTTAGGGAGTAGGTTAGGAATTATCATAGAACGAGTACCTTACTTAATCAATGAAATGTTTATCCATATTACAAAGAATAATTATAAGGTCAAATAAGTGATGGGACCAAATAAGCGGTCCCATTCGTCCTTCTTCATAGAATACATGTATGCAAGTGTTCGTTGTTCCTTTCCCCGTCTCTCCCGAAAATACTAAAAAAGCATTTCCAGTTGGGGCAATTTTTTTTTTTAATAAGATCTCGATGAGTTCAACAATGAGTTCTATATTACAACATAGAGATCCATTAGAACACTTACTATATAAGTAAAATAGTGGAAGAACATGAATCCTGACCAAAATTTCTCTGATTTCTGAAAGCGGAGAATTGGCTATATGGATTGTTAGTATAGGCTCGAGGATCATAAATTGTTAATAAGAAGGGGGTGAAAAGCAATTCTCTCCTTCGCCGCGATAAGAAACTGTATCACTGTCACTTCCGTTACAAGGAACTCGATTTGATCCTTTTTCCTGATAAGGAAACTCAACGTTCATTTTTTTCTTTTTATTTATTTACAAGGAAGACCGTAAAACGTAAAACCAAAATAGTTCACTCAGAACACCTTTTAAGAGATTACGTGGAACGATCAGATCAAATAAACCATGACCAAATAAATGCTCAGTCACCTGAAAATCTTCAATCACTTTCTGACCTAATGTCTGTTCGATTACTCTTTTACCTGCAAATGCAATGTACGCTTTAGGTTCGGCAATAATAATATCTCCCAACATGCCAAAACTAGCAGTCACTCCACCAGTTGTCGGTGACGTCAGAATCGATATATATAACAACTTTTTCTCCTTCTGATGAATATATAATGCAGAAGCTATTTTAGCCATTTGCATTAAACTAAAACTTCCTTCTTGCATACGTGCTCCTCCGGAAGCACACACCATAATTAATGGAAGAGATTCCGCGGTAGCGCGCTCGATCAGACGGGTTATTTTCTCACCTACTACAGAGCCCATACTACCTCCCATGAACTGAAAATCCATAACTCCGAGTGCGATAGTAAGACCATTTAATTGACCTATGCCTGTTTGAATAGCATCAGTTAAACCTGTCTCTATTTGATAGAAAGTGATATGATCCTTATAAGATTCATCCTCAGAATTAAGATTATCAGAATGAGAGGGTTCATTCTCAGAATAAAATTGAAGAACATCTAGAGTGTACATGTCTTCATCCATAGGACGCCAAGTGTCACGATCAATTGGAAGTTCTATTCTATCTGAACTATTCATTTGCAGATAATATCCACATTCTTTACAAACACTTTGATTCTCTCTCAAGAATCTGAGATATAGTAAGTTCTCGCAATTATCGCATTGAGCCCATAACTTCTTAATTTTAGCGTAATCAATACTTTTATTCTTGTTTTTCTCCGTCTCATTGTCATCCTTACTATCCCTTTCGACCGAATTTTTTAGTAATGCAGTTATTTTACGCTTGTCTTCGAACCACTCCTTTATAGACATAGAGTTTTCCTTCCATATAAAGGTGAAAATTGTTACTTTTCCTATCTTATTTTGTATGAAGAGAAGTCGTATAAGTATAAATACAATGATGAAAATTATTAATCAATAGTGGAATGAATCATTGAGAAATCATTTCCATTCATTATTGATTAGGAATCTGAAGTATCGATCCGGGATTATGATAGAATACTTTATTCTATTATAAAGAAAGATTCTCTCCTATACCGCGATGGAAAGGAATTTTCATTTAAAATACAACATCTTTTGGGCTAGAAGGGATTTGAACCCTTGACTTCACGGTCCGGAACCATGAGCTCTGATCCGCTGAGCTACCAACCCTATCGAATGATCTATAAGATCATTGTAAAGGATGAATAGGATTCGTTATCGAATGCTTGACCCAAAAAAATTTTCATAAATAACTCTGTTTGAGATATTTAACCTTGGAAATATCTATATATCAATATCTACATAGATATTGATATATAGATATTAATATATGGAAATTCCATATATTGATATCTGAAATTCCATATCTCCGCTCACGATTTGGACTAATATTTGGGGTAGTAGTAAAAGATTGGGCCGAGTCCGATTGGTAGAACGAAAGTCACTGGATTACAAGCGATCAATCACATCAAATTCAAATTTGATCTCCTTCCATATTTCACAAGCAGCAGCTAGTTCAGGACTCCATTTACAAGCTTCACGGATCACTTCATTACCTTCACGAGCAAGATCACGTCCTTCATTACGAGCTTGTACACAAGCTTCTAGAGCAACCCGATTAGCTGCTGCACCAGGTGCATTTCCCCAAGGATGTCCCAAAGTTCCCCCACCAAACTGTAGTACGGAATCATCCCCAAAGATCTCGGTCAGAGCAGGCATATGCCAAACGTGAATACCTCCTGAAGCTACGGGCAGAACACCTGGCATAGATACCCAATCTTGAGTGAAGTAAATACCACGACTTCGATCTTTTTCGATAAAATCATCACGCAGTAGATCAACAAACCCTAAAGTTACGTCTCGTTCACCTTCAAGTTTACCTACTACAGTACCGGCGTGAATATGATCTCCACCGGACATACGCAATGCTTTAGCCAGTACCCGGAAATGCATACCATGATTTCTTTGTCTGTCAATAACTGCATGCATCGCGCGGTGAATGTGCAGAAGTAGGCCGTTGTCTCGGCAATAATGAGCCAAAGAAGTATTTGCGGTAAAACCTCCCGTCAGGTAGTCATGCATAACGATAGGAACTCCCAATTCTCTTGCAAATATTGCCCTTTTCATCATTTCTTCACATGTACCTGCAGTAGCATTCAAATAATGTCCCTTAATTTCACCCGTCTCAGCCTGAGCCTTATTAAGGGCTTCCGCACAAAAGACAAAACGATCTCTCCAGCGCATGAATGGTTGGGAATTTACGTTCTCATCATCCTTAGTAAAATCGAGTCCACCACGGAGACATTCGTAAACTGCTCTACCATAGTTTTTGGCTGATAGACCCAATTTTGGTTTGATAGTACATCCCAATAAAGGACGACCATATTTGTTCAATTTATCTCTTTCAACTTGGATACCATGAGGTGGACCCTGAAAAGTTTTGGAATAAGAAGGGGGAATCCGCAAATCTTCCAAACGTAGAGCCCGTAAGGCCTTGAATCCAAATACATTACCTACAATGGAAGTGAACAAGTTAGTAACAGAACCTTCTTCGAAAAGGTCTAAGGGGTAAGCTACATAGGCAATAAATTGAGTCTCCTCTCCAGGAACGGGCTCGATGTCATAGCATCGCCCCTTGTAACGATCGAGACTAGTAAGTCCATCGGTCCAAACAGTGGTCCATGTACCGGTGGAAGATTCAGCAGCTACTGCTGCTCCCGCTTCTTCAGGTGGCACCCCGGGTTGAGGAGTTACTCGGAATGCTGCCAAGATATCTGTATCTTTGGTCTGATATTCAGGAGTATAATAAGTTAATCTGTAATCTTTAACACCAGCTTTGAATCCGACACTAGCTTTAGTCTCTGTTTTTGGTGACATAAGTCCCTCCTTTATTAATAATTATTTCTCGCAAGGACGAGGTCTGCTCGACATGGACCGAACGTAAACAATCAATTTTTATAGAAATATCCTACAAAAAGTCGTCCGTTATTGGGGTGCTAGATACACTCTCATTGTATAGTGTTCTTTATGTATGACGCAACCCAATCTTTGCTCTTGAAGTTCTTCCTCCATGGATTGACCCGAGAACCTTTCAGTGGTTAAACTAGTTCATGAATGAAATCAAGGAACCGAATGGACCTTTGACCATAATGGTGCGAATTGTCCGAAAATACATATACAGATGTGCGTATGAAGAGAAGAGATAATGATCAATGAGAGAAAGGTCATGAATATCAAGTTTCATATTTCACAGATGATCTGGACATAATTTTGAAGTATTTTCGGTTTTAGTTATGGATAAATTGGTTCTAGTTATAGATAAATCGAAGACTTCCTCATGATCCTTATTCATATCCATCTACCTACTTCATATTCCAAATATGGATGAATTTAAACTTTTCAATAAAGTTGGATTTTACCCAGGTGGTAACTTCCATTTATTATTTACTGGTCTGATCGACCCAATATGGAACATTTTTTTTTTTTTTTATTGATGATATTGGCAAAATCATATTTATATATTCTTCATGGAAATTATTTCCATTTTTGTATGAGAAAAAATCCTCTTGTTCTTGGGGTTTCCGCAAGTGTAGAAACAAATGTGGGACGTATTGCTCAAATCATTGGCCCAGTACTGGATGTCTCTTTTCCTCCAGGGAATATGCCTAATATTTACAATTCATTGATAGTTAAGGGTCAAGGTACAGCCGGTCAAGAAATTCAGGTTACTTGTGAGGTACAACAATTATTAGGAAATCATAAGGTTAGAGCTGTAGCTATGAGTGCTACAGATGGTTTGACGAGAGGAATGAGAGTGATTGACACGGGAGCTCCTCTAAGTGTTCCAGTTGGTGGAGCTACTCTCGGACGAATTTTCAATGTTCTTGGAGAACCTGTCGATAATTTGGGTCCTGTAGATGCTGGCATAACATCTCCTATTCATAGACCTGCTCCCGCCTTTACAGAGTTGGATACAAAATTATCCATCTTCGAAACAGGCATTAAAGTAGTAGATCTTTTGGCTCCTTACCGCCGTGGGGGAAAAATTGGTTTATTTGGAGGAGCTGGAGTGGGTAAAACAGTACTCATTATGGAGTTGATCAACAACATTGCTAAGGCTCATGGAGGGGTATCTGTATTTGGAGGAGTAGGAGAACGTACCCGTGAAGGGAATGATCTTTACATGGAAATGAAAGAATCGGGAGTAATTGATGAACAAAAAATATCAGAATCAAAAGTGGCTCTGGTCTATGGTCAGATGAATGAACCACCGGGAGCTCGCATGAGAGTCGGTTTAACTGCTCTAACCATGGCCGAATATTTCCGAGATGTCAATGAGCAAGACGTACTATTATTTATTGATAACATCTTCCGTTTTGTCCAAGCGGGATCAGAGGTATCCGCCCTATTAGGCAGAATGCCTTCCGCCGTGGGTTATCAGCCAACTCTTAGCACGGAAATGGGTTCTTTGCAAGAGAGAATTACTTCCACAAAAAAGGGATCCATAACCTCGATTCAAGCAGTTTATGTACCTGCTGACGACTTGACCGACCCTGCTCCTGCTACGACATTTGCACATTCAGATGCTACTACCGTACTATCGAGAGGATTAGCTGCGAAGGGTATCTATCCAGCAGTGGATCCTTTAGATTCAACATCGACTATGCTCCAACCTTGGATCGTAGGCGAAGAACATTACGAAACTGCACAAGGGGTTAAGCAAACTTTACAACGTTATAAGGAACTTCAAGACATTATAGCTATTCCTGGACTGGATGAATTATCGGAGGAAGATCGTTTAATCGTGGCAAGAGCAAGAAAAATTGAACGTTTCCTATCACAACCCTTTTTCGTAGCAGAGGTATTCACAGGTTCCCCGGGCAAATATGTGGGTCTCATGGAAACAATTAGAGGTTTTCAAATGATCCTTTCTGGAGAATTAGATGGTCTTATCGAACAGTCTTTTTATTTGGTGGGTAATATTGATGAAGCTACCGCGAAGGCTATAAACTCCAGCATGGAAAGTTAATTCTGAAAATGACCCTAAATCTTCGTGTACTGTCTCCTAATCGAGTCATTTGGGATTCAGAAGTTAAAGAAATAATTCTATCTACTAATAGTGGTCAAATTGGCGTATTACCCAATCATGCTTCACTTGTGGCAGCTGTAGATATAGGAGTTATGAAAATACGTCTCAATGGGCAGTGGTCCACTATGGCTATGATGGGCGGTTTCGCCAAGATAGACAGTGATAGAATAACTATATTGGTAAATAATGCAGAGAGAGATGTTGACATCGATCCCCGAGAAGCCCAGGAAAATTTTCGAATAGCTAAAGCTGACTTAGCTCGAGCCGAAGGCAAAAGACAAGCAATTGAGGCTGATTTAGCTCTGAAAAGGGCTAGAACCCGATTAGAGGCTATCAATGCTAGCCCCCCCGTCTCTAATTAACATTTTCTATAATGATCTGAAAAATGGATTCAATGTTCCGCCTCGATCCAAACACGTGGAGTAAAACTTATTAGATACCATTGAAAACTCGATGGCATCTAATAAGTTTACCTACTATTGGATTTGAACCAATGACTCTCGCCGTATGAAAGCGATACTCTAACCACTGAGTTAAGTGGGTCATTTATTCTCATAGGTAGAGTTGGATTTATAAACGATTCTAAATCGAAATCGAATTAAATGTATAGACAATGTATGTGTCCCTGGCACAGATCGAACTTATTGGAACGTATTGGATCATAGTATTGGATCATGAAATATCTACCTTGACATAAAGTGATCCATCTGGTTAGTATAGTAGTGTATCACCAAGACTGGCAAGGAAGGGCTATAGCTCAGCAAGGTAGAGCACCTCGTTTACACGTGCGCCAATGGTTTTCGGGAGAGTTTATCGATTCGTCCGATCCACGAAATAGATTCTATGTGAAATAGTCTTACTCTATAAATTTGTTTCTCTGGGGAACAATAGCATGACAAAGATTAAGTTCGATCTGATTCGAATTACGGATCTAATTGATATGGTCAATCCCAGCTCTGTTCAATGCCAGGCATAATGAGTATAATACGGGGACCTCAAAATAGATTCTTTTCGCTCTATGAACTTTTAGGTGTATGAAGTGTCATATTTTACTTTTGGAGCGATAGAAGAGACTCTATTTGAGTCAATCTATGCCCGAGCAAGGCAGACCTACGTCAAAAAAACCTTTTGAATAACTTTGGGATTGCTTCCGAAGGGTAAGAATTTGGAGCACACGGAGCCATATTAGTATCTTACCGGAAAGAGGAGAATGGCAGACTAACCGATCTTTCCATCAGTTAATGAAAGAGCCCAATGCGAGAAAATGCATGTTGGGTTCTTGGAACAGTTCAAATTATTTTGATAATAAGAACTTTGATCTGTTCTACCGAGAAGGTCTACGGTTCGAGCCCGTATAGCCCTATACATTCCACTAAGTGATACTATTTATATATATCCCCTCATAGTCCGTCCCTATGACTTGGCCTTGAAAAGTCTTTCAGATCATATCAATCTCATGTCCTTATCTAGATCGATGGATGGGAACGTTGGACCAGAGCAGGCATATTAGTATTTTGGATCGATCGAGATTGATCCGATACCAGATGATCAAACCTATAAACTATTTTTATTTTTTTTTTTTTATCGCTAGTTCTTCGAAAAATTCGAGAGTTCTCTCGAATATCATATGTTCCAAGCAATCCATAGAGCAGTCAAAGTATCGATCGGACATGTGACTTTTAGCTCCATCCAAACGCAACGCATTCCGTTGGGGTTGAACAAAATTTCCGTTCAATCGAAAATCCCGGATGTATCTATCCCTTTGCTAAATATCGGGGCGAAGATCTTGATCAACTAGGATTCTCTACAATAAGTTATGTGCGGTAAATCGAGCCTATTTTTGAACCATAGAAGTGGCAAGTACGACGGATATTCCGAATACCTGGGCAGAGAAATTCTCTGGAGTTGATCCATCCTCGCTAAAGGCGAACCTTTGGTTCGTTCTCTTTCTTCACCTAAGATCATCACATGGTTTTTGAGACCCAAGATTTTCATATTGGGACAAACACTCTTCCTTGCCTCTAGTTCCGTTCTGGTAACATATCACAAAAATGCAATCTACCGGCTATGCATATTAGATCTACATCTGGACCAACGTTTGCTTTAATCTACCCCACTATTTTATAGAATACACATATTTCATGGAATGCGTTCTGGAACAAACAATAGAATAAAGAAGTCTGTTGGGTTGGGACGAAAGAAAGAAACTATTACCCCTTGTCCAGAAATTATGTGGACAGCGACCCAAAAGAAGCTGCTTTCTGCCCCGTTACAAATAGATCTCTACTCGGCAATAGATCTGTCCGAAATGATTTTATATCATTGTGAGATGAGTGGGCTCATCTCATAACGAACTTATATGTGAAAGATTTGATACGTTCCACGGATCGATTGACGCCTACCAATTCTGTTCGCTTGATCTAAACTTTCAAACGAATTAACTGAAAGACAACAATCAAATTTATATTTGATTCATCAAATGTTCACTATCTCCGTCGGTAGATGAGCCTTTAAATTTGTATCTTTGTCCCATAACCTGCATAATAATATAACAAAGAACTTGATTGTATCCTAACCGTGCATGTAAGATAACAAAATTTTCCAGATTGGAAAACCCTATACCTTCTAATACGAGAAGGAAGGATACAAGTTCAAATGGTCTAGATTCATCGAATCTGAATATATTATAAGCGAATAGGGTCGAACTTGTCGACACAGCCACAACCTTGATCATTTTAAACAACGACTCTCCGATCAAATACCCTGCCCAGAGTTGTTCAGATGGACAAGATCTTAGTATCAAGATAAAACATACAATAAATATCGAGATAGATCTCGATCTATTCCATTTACACCGAACCATTTTAATGGTTATGGCCCGTTCGTTACAACTCGAATAACGTGGGATCTACCGAACCAATCTGCAAAACTGTGTTAGTTGAAAACTAAAATCTAATAGGGAAAAACAATAATTATCGCCCATGAGTGAATAGACAAAGGATCGATACGAAAGAAGAAAGATTCTTCTTTCACGTTCAAAAGAACGGAGGGAAGATGGGATCGTGATATTTCTCCGGGAGAAATACAAAATACTTCATATTTATCACATATTTGATAATAAGCCATACAACTTGTTCGAGAGTTGAGAGTTAGTCATCGATCTTGCTTTGATCCCCTATCAGAGGTCACCGACGACCCACATAAGAACAAACGTTAGCTCATTTTTTATTCTTGGAAGAAATGACTGTAGATAGATAAATTGGTTTTTCCGGGGCGGACGTAGCCAAGTGGACCAAGGCAGTGGATTGTGAATCCACCACGCGCGGGTTCAATTCCCGTCGTTCGCCTCATAAAAGAAGATAAAAAACGGACTGGATCCGAATCCGATTTGTTGTCATTTTCATATTCATATTTCGGTGAAAATATTTCTCTCTATGTAATAGAAATGGACACCCGAGCCTTCTTTCTTCGTGGGAAACATGAGCCCTTTATCGGACTTGAACCGATGACTTACGCCTTACCATGGCGTTACTCTACCGCTGAGTTAAAAGGGCCCCCTCATCATATATGAATGAGTGAGTCTACTATGGTAGATGGACAACAAATTGGATATGGATGATCCATCTATCTTTATAGATATCAAGTTGAGAACATATATTATAGTAGCTCGTAGGGTAAGGATCGCTATACTGGAAACTCCGGGCTGAGCTGATACGAAACGGATGGAGAAAAGTTATGCCTGAGAGCATTTGCTTAAATATGTTCGTATTGCTAGAAGAGCCAAAGGCTCAACGGGTCAGGTCCTATTGCAATTACTTGAAATGCGTTTGGATAATATTCTTTTTCGATTGGGTATGGCTCCCACCATTCCCGGAGCTAGACAATTAGTGAATCATGGACATATCCGGTCAATGACCATATGGTAGATATACCAAGTTACCCTTGCAAACCTCAAGATGTGATTACTATAAGAGATCAACAAAGATTGAGAGCTAAGAATATGGAGCCATTCCAGTTTATGGCTCTTTTTCTTCCTGGAAGAGGAAGATCTTTCTAAAATGAATTAGAAAGAATTCAATTAGAAGATTAGAGGAGTTGAGCAAAAAAATTCCTTGATAAAGAGAAAGAACAACCTAGAATTTCTAAAACTAGAATGGATAGAATCCTTTCTTCTCTCTCGGAAATAGAAGAGAGAGAATTAAGGAATTCCGGAATTTGGATTCAAATGTGGAAGGAAAGAAGTGACGGAATATCCGTCAATGGGATTGTGGCGTGTATAGTTTAGTGATACAGGTGGGTTTTATTCGTTACATTATCAACTTAAATAGTTAAAGGATATTTGGATGGATCTCTGATCCATCCAAAGCTCTATCTATCTATAACTAAAGGGCCCGATACAACCATCAGAGTCAGAACAGTGAGCTGCGCAATAACTTCTAGATCCATTTGGTTTTCTTTCACCCTCCATCGACTTAATGTATGAATAAAATGTTGTCGGGATCAATCACTTTTCTTCTATTTTGTCTTCTTCGGACTCCTACCCATTGGTGTAGTTTCGATCAGGAACCTATGGCCTTGAGCAACTGATATCTTTACAATAATACATAAAATAGATAGAGAACCCTAAATAGATAGAGAACCCTTCAATATCTAGATAATAAAATTTGATATTGGAGAGAAATAAATGGACTAATCCATGTAACGCATTTAATCAAACTCATTGGGGAGGGAATGAAGATATGGTAGAGCTTAAATTTTTGATAGCTTTTTTTCTTGCTTTTACAGCAGGTATTCTAGCTATCAAATTAGGTCAAGCACTGTATGACTGCTGATTTTTTCTGCTTTTCTTGGCCTGGCCGATGGCCAGGCCAAGAAAAGCAGAAAAAATCAGTCATACAGAACTATTTTTAACGAAATGAACAATACGATTGACTGGATTGTTCTTTATCCAACTGAATAATCGCAATATTCATTATATTGCCGATACAATCTGTACATACTATGATATACACCTTTACTCCACCATTCATTTTGTTACACATGAACTCTTCCATCTTGGAGAGATGGCTGAGCGGACCAAAGCGGCGGATTGCTAATCCGTAGTACGGATCATCCGTACCGAGGGTTCGAATCCCTCTCTCTCCGTTCGTCCACTATTGATCCTGAAAACGAATAACCCCGAATCTTTCTACGGAACGGAAAAGGCCCATTAACCTAGAGACTTCCTATTTTGACCTTTTTTTTTCATTGCATAGCACAAAATGATAAAGTTATCATTTTGACTGAGCATTTGAACTCAGTATTTTATTTTTTTCCCGCAGTGCAGTAAAGTATTACTGTTTATGGAACAGTAATAGCTCCACTCTTTAGTAGAAAAATGATATTTTTTCATCAAAAATTATATCTGACTTAGTCCATAAATTGCAAAGGTATCGTTCATGAACGAATGGAAGGATTAGAATATCTCGTTTCTTTCCTCTTTTTTTATCAATATAAATGGGACCAATCCCTACATTGTGTATTGGTACATACAAACGATAAAATATCTTTGTCTCTCCCTGCTATTATGTATGAACAAAATTGTTTCAAACCTGTTCCATCATTAGCAATGTCCAAGTGAATAGATGTTCACTTTCGAGATGATCCGGGTCTAGCTCGATAACATGATCTCTTCCAATCCAATGTGAGAAAGTTACATAGTGTCTACTTTTTCCGATAAAGGGGTGTTTGCATGGGTTTGCCTTGGTATCGCGTTCATACCGTCGTATTGAATGATCCTGGACGGTTAATTTCTGTACATATAATGCATACAGCTCTAGTTGCTGGTTGGGCTGGTTCAATGACTCTGTACGAATTAGCAGTTTTTGATCCATCCGATCCTGTTCTTGATCCAATGTGGAGACAAGGTATGTTCGTTATACCTTTTATGACTCGTTTGGGAATAAAGGATTCATGGAGTGGATGGAACATCACCGGAGAAACTGTAATTAATCCCGGTATTTGGAGTTATGAAGGTGTGGCCGTGGCACATATCGTGTTTTCTGGCCTGTGCTTTTTGGCAGCTATCTGGCATTGGGTATATTGGGATCTGGACATATTCTGTGATGAACGTACGGGAAAACGTTGTTTAGATTTGCCAAAAGTATTTGGAATTCATTTATTCCTCTCAGGAGTAGCTTGTTTCGGATTTGGAGCATTTCATGTAACGGGTTTGTATGGTCCTGGGATATGGGTGTCTGATCCTTATGGACTAACTGGAAAAATACAACCAGTGGATCCAGCATGGGGAGCTGAAGGTTTTGATCCTTTTGTTCCAGGAGGAATAGCTTCTCATCATATAGCAGCGGGTATTTTGGGTATATTAGCAGGTCTATTCCATCTCAGTGTTCGTCCTCCCCAACGTTTATACGTAGGATTACGCATGGGGAATATTGAAACGGTCCTATCCAGCAGTATTGCTGCTGTGTTTTTTGCAGCTTTCATTGTTGCTGGGACCATGTGGTATGGCTCCGCAACTACTCCGGTCGAATTATTCGGTCCCACTCGTTACCAGTGGGATCAGGGATACTTCCAACAAGAAATAGATCGACGGGTTCGTGCCGGTCTGGCCGAAAATTTAAGCCTATCAGAAGCTTGGTCCAAAATTCCCGAGAAACTCGCTTTTTATGATTACATTGGTAATAATCCAGCTAAGGGGGGGTTATTCAGAGCAGGTGCAATGGACAATGGAGATGGAATAGCTGTTGGTTGGTTAGGACACCCTATCTTCAAAGATAAGGAGGGAAATGAGCTTTTTGTACGTCGTATGCCTACCTTTTTCGAAACATTTCCAGTAGTTCTGGTGGACAAAGAAGGAATTGTGAAAGCCGATGTTCCTTTTAGGAGGGCAGAATCAAAGTATAGTGTTGAACAAGTAGGTGTAACTGTTGAGTTCTATGGTGGTGGACTTGACAGGGTCAGTTTTGGTGATCCTGCTATAGTTAAAAAATACGCTAGACGTGCTCAATTAGGTGAAATTTTTGAATTAGATCGTGCTACTCTAAAATCTGATGGTGTTTTTCGTAGTAGTCCAAGGGGTTGGTTTACTTTTGGACATGCTACATTTGCTCTCCTTTTCTTTTCTGGACACATTTGGCATGGTGCTAGGACCTTATTCAGAGATGTTTTTGCTGGTATCGACTCGGATCTGGATGATCGAATAGAATTTGGAGCATTCCAAAAACTGGGAGATCCAACTACTAAAAGACAAGTGGTATGATATTGCTCCTATCTCTTCTCTAATAAATATTAGTACGAAAGCTATCTCCATAATTGTAAATTACGATCAAATCAAATCTATGGAAGCATTGGTTTATACATTCCTGTTGGTATCGACCCTAGGGATAATCTTTTTCGCTATTTTCTTCCGAGAACCACCCAAACTTCCGACTAAAGGGGGAAAATAATTTTGCTTCTCCAAATCGTCATTCTTTCTCTCCCATCAAAGAAAGAATGACCTTCCCTATAGGGAAGGTCATTCTTTCAATTAGTCCTCGTGATCCTCAAAAGGATCCCTAAGTTGTTTAGAGGGTTGCCCAAAGGCGGTGTATAGGGCATAACCAGTAAAGCTTACAAGTAAACAAGATATGGAGATGGTGACTAAGGTTGCAGTTTCCATTATTAGGTGATCCCAATATCATGGTATGTTTACCATATAATAACAAAGTTAACAGATCTCAACCAATACAATAGTTTCTATGGCTACACAGACCATTGATGATACTTCCAAAACCACGCCAAAAGAAACCCTTGTAGGAACGACCTTAAAACCGCTTAATTCAGAATATGGTAAAGTAGCTCCTGGATGGGGAACTACTCCTCTTATGGGTTTTGCAATGGCTCTATTTGCAGTATTCCTATCTATTATCTTGGAGATTTATAATTCTTCCGTTTTATTGGATGGGATTCCGGTTAGTTGGGGCTGAGGAACTCCAAAATTCACCTGGTGAGCTCTTGAAGAAAAAAAAAAGAACTGAGGGATTCAAACCCAGACCAAATAGTGGCTTTGAGTTTTTAGCTTATCTTGTTCCAATAGTTTGATCGTGTAATTACTTTTCTCTAAGGATTTTTGGAATATGGGTGTGCGACTTGTTGAAATCGATCCATATTTATAGTACAGAAGACCGATCTGTTATCTTCATCAAGATGGTCCTACCTCGTTGGATATTTAATTTCTAGAATATTGAATCTCTAGAGCACGAGGTCTATCATAGATATGTTCCGGAAGATCTGAACTATGGTTTGTACCTATCATTTCCTCGTCACCAGACTTCCAATAAAGAAATTGAAAGAGGTATTTCCTATAATAAATCGAAGGAAATATCCCCTCTCATAATTATGCTGATTATGACCAAAGAATGATATAGTATCTGATTTCTCTTAGTTAGCATATTTCGTCGAATGAGCGAAAATGAAAAGGTTATTACCCAGAGAACCTTTTGGGGATTTGATAAAATCATCGGGGTCTAATTGAAATCTGAGGTTTGGATTGATTCATCTATTGAGATCTCGACAAGATAATTCCTATAAATCGTCTATATTAGTTCTTTTCTAGGGAACTGATCACACGAATAGGGTAAAAGATCGTTCAAAGGGCCTATAGTGATTTATCATAGGGATGAGCCGACTTGAAATTTTGGCACTTTTTGAAATTTTGGCACTTTTTGAAATTTTGGCACTATAGAGTCTTCTAATAGAAATGCTGGATTGTTTCGAATGATCTTCATTTCTCCAGCCGGTCAGGCAACGAACCCTCAAGTATCTCTTTTCCAAAATTTATTTATTCGTGTCCAAAAGCATTTGCGTGTTCTTGTTCAAGCCGTATGAAGGGAAATTCTCATGTACGGTTTTCAGAGGGGGAATTTCAGTTTACCTATCTCAATAAAGTATACGATCGGTTCGAAGAGCGTCTCGAGATTCAGGCGATTGCGGATGATATCACCAGTAAATATGTTCCTCCTCATGTCAATATATTTTATTGTCTAGGGGGGATCACACTTACTTGTTTTTTAGTACAAGTAGCTACTGGTTTTGCTATGACTTTTTACTATCGTCCGACCGTTACAGAAGCTTTTGCCTCTGTTCAATACCTAATGACCGAAGTTAACTTTGGTTGGTTAATCCGATCAATTCATCGATGGTCGGCAAGTATGATGGTTCTAATGATGATCCTGCACGTATTCCGTGTTTATCTCACAGGTGGATTCAAAAAACCCCGTGAATTAACTTGGGTCACAGGTGTAATTTTGGCTGTGTTGACCGTATCCTTCGGTGTAACTGGTTATTCTTTGCCCTGGGATCAAATTGGTTATTGGGCAGTGAAAATTGTGACTGGTGTGCCTGAGGCTATTCCTGTAATAGGATCTCCTCTGGTAGAATTATTACGCGGAAGTGTTAGTGTGGGTCAATCTACCTTGACTCGTTTTTATAGTTTACACACTTTCATATTACCCCTTCTTACTGCTGTATTTATGCCAATGCACTTTCTAATGATCCGTAAGCAGGGTATTCCAGGTCCTTTATAGAGAGGAAAGATAGATTGAAAATAACTATTCATAACTTATCGTTCCGAATAACGACAGTAATATATCATCGCCAGGAATATTTATTATTCAAAAATGGAAATATCCATAGAAAATACGGTCCTCGGATTTCTCCTTTCGATTTTGGAGTATTATTCATCCAATACAAACAAATAATTGGAGTAGATTCTCAGACGGAGAAGATGGATTATGGGAGTGTGTGACTTGAACTATTGATTAGGCCATGCAGATACTTTCTCCGATCTACCACATAAATATTTCTGATAAAATGTGTCTCTGCCCCAATTTCCTTATCAGAAATAGGAAGTTTAGCACCTGGGTGGAAAGGCATTGGTCAGTTTGTTCCGTTCCAAGAGAATTCTTTCTATGATCGAATCCGAATCAGGAAGGGCTCCGTGAGATCCGGACAATGGGACAATATTTTCATATATTCAATAATTGGACTATATGACTTTACTTCTCCTTTTCATAGTGTGAAAATGCATCCATTTCCCTTGCATCCATTTCGATGGGAAAACTATTGGAGTGAAAGAAGGGATCTAAGGAAGGAGAGAGGCCGGATCAATAACAAGTCAATACCTTGTATGCTAAAAAACTTTTGAGGTCTATTCGTGGTGATAAACACAAATTACAAGGACTAAGATGGTCCAAAAGGCATATCGATCATGATCGAATTTGTGAGCTTACTTGGGTCATGAGCATTTAACTGGAATAATAAAATGACCAATGATGGATGATCATAGACATTATTAGTTCCTATTTTTCCAATTCGTCTTCCATCACGGGAAAAAATAAGTGATATATACTTCCTCCAGTTATTGTTCGAGCCGGATGATAAAAATTGGCATGTCCGGTTCTTTCGGGGGATAGATCCATAAAGATCTACTTATCCCAATAACAAAGAAACCTGACCTAAATGATCCTGTATTAAGGGCTAAATTAGCTAAAGGTATGGGACATAATTATTATGGAGAGCCCGCTTGGCCCAATGATCTTTCATATATTTTTCCAGTAGTAATTTTAGGTACTATTGCATGTACAATAGGTTTAGCGGTTCTAGAACCATCAATGATTGGTGAACCAGCAAATCCATTTGCAACTCCTTTGGAGATATTGCCCGAATGGTATTTTTTCCCTGTATTCCAAATACTTCGTACAGTACCTAACAAATTATTAGGTGTCCTTTTAATGGGCTCAGTACCCGCGGGATCATTGACGGTGCCTTTTCTAGAGAATGTGAATCAATTTCAGAATCCATTTCGTCGTCCAGTAGCTACAACAGTATCCTTGATCGGTACTGCAGTAGCCCTTTGGTTAGGTATTGGGGCAGCGTTGCCTATTGATGAATCTTTAACTTTAGGTCTTTTCCAATCCAATTTGATCCAACTGTCGAATATAAAAATATTTCAATTTTTTTATTCATATATCTAGGGAGTAGTTGCTTTAAGACAAATTATATCTCCCTAGATATACCCATCTTGTCAGATATTTCTTTCGAATATTCCACGAAAGAGAGATATGTCAAAGATTCTCAAGACTCTCCAAAAGAACTTGGGTAAAGGAAATGAAGAGATGAAATGAAACCAACCATTTTATGAACCCGAAACTAATTCCTGGGTGGATCAATTGCAAAAAGTTTTTGTAGAACTTCCAATACCTGTTCGACAGATTCCTTCCCGAAGTGTTCAATTCTCATTAGATCTTCTCGACTGTAATTTAAGAGGTCCAATAATGTATGTATATTGGCTCTTCTGAGGGAGTTATAGGTTTTGGGGGGTAACTCTAATTGGTCAATGAAAATAAGTTGAAATGCTATTTTTTCTTTCGTTTCCCCCGTATCAGTCAATACGTGCGAAAGGGGGAAGGGAAGCATATTAGACCCTTTTTTATTGTTCATTCCATCGATGTTCTGTTCCTCTCCATGCAGGAAGGGAATAAATAAGTCGATCAAATTTCGAGAAGCTTCGTAAAGTGCCTCCCTAGGAGTTAACCCCCCATTCGTCCATATTTCCAGGAAAAGGACTTCTCGTATTTCATTTCCGCTCCCATAGGAATGAATACTATAATTCGCATCGCGAACAGGCATAAAAACAGCATCTATAGGAAAAATTCCGTCCTGATAATTATTTGGACTATGTATAATATATCCGCGATTTTTTTCAATTTGTAATCTGATATCAGAAGTAATTGATTTAGTAAGTCTAGCTATATGTTGTGTAGTATCAATTATTTTCACAGAAGGGGGTAATATGATATCTTGAGCAGTTACATTTCTGGGTCCAACAATATAAATAGAAGCTTCTCGGATTCCGTACGAGTCACTTCTAAATACAATTTCTTTTAGATTCATCAAAATGTCATGTACTGATTCTTCAATACCTATTATCGCGGAATATTCATGTTTTATGTTCTCTAATTTTACACGTGTGATACATGTTCCTTCTACTTCTCCAAGTAAAGCTCTTCGCATTGCGATGCCTATTGTATCGGCTCGACCTTTGCGGAGCGGGGATAGAGCAAAACGGCCATAATGAAGACGCTTACTGTATGCTCTGGATTCGATGCATTTCCATCGTAGTGTCTGAATAGAGACTGAGATTTCATCTCGAATCATACCAAGAATATTTGATCAGATCATTAAATCATTTCTTTCTCTTGAAATTCATTCAATTCTTACACACGTCTCTTTTTGGGAGGTCTACATCCATTATGTGGCATAGGGGTTACGTCACGTACAAAACTTAATAGTATGCCACTTCTACGAATGGTTCGTAATGCTGTATCTCTCCCTCGACCAGGGCCACTTATCATAACTTCTACTCGTTCCATACCCCGATCCATTAATGCACGAATAACATTTTCTGCTGCAGTCTGGGCAGCAAATGGTGTACCTCTCCTTGTACCTTTGAATCCACAGGCACCAGCAGAAGACCAAGAAAGAACTTGTCCCCGTACATCTGTAGCAGTCACTATGGTATTGTTAAAACTTGCTTGAACGTAAATAACTCCTTTGAGTACTCGATGTTCATTCCTACGTGAACCAATTCTTTTTATAGTTTTTGACATATTAATCATTATGAGTTCAGTTCGAAAAATGCATATCGAAATCTATTTTACCACTAGATCCGTTAATTGATATAGAAGAGGATTACCCCTGTTTTTGCTTATGTCTCGGATTAGAACAAATTATCATAACTCGTTTCCGTCTACGAATTGGTCGACATTTTCCACAAATTCTACGAATAGAAGCACGAATTTTCATATTTGTGACCCTCCAATTTGCTCATATTACATTTTGTTTCCTGAGACAGAGAGTCTGTTTCATCTGTGATTCTCGATCCCTATCGGATGTTCAAAAGGTGATTCAATCGTTTGAAGATTTGTTGCTAAGTCTATATATTATACGTCCTTTGGTTAAATCATAAGCACTTAATTCGACCTTGACCCTATCTCCTGGTAGTATTCGTACGGAATTACGTCGAATCCTACCCGAAATATGAGTCAGAATCTGACATCCATTATCTGTCAGAACTCGAAACATACCGTTGGGGAGTGATTCAGTAACCAAACCTTCCGCATGGATCAGATTCTGTTTCTTCATCGAATCTCCTCCTCTTTTGATTCAAAAACTTGACTAACGTGCTTGGATGAAGATGAATGGTGTCTCGACTTGCTACGACTTTTCATACTATGGGGATATCTTACAGAATAAATATTTTTGGACAACATTTGGATTAATTACCATACATAACATAAAATTTCTCCTCCAATTTTTTTCTGTCGAGCTTCTCGATCCGTCAAAATTCCTTGGGAAGTAGAAAGAATTACGATCCCCATTCCACCTAGAACTTTTGGAATTTCTCGATAATTAGAATAAATTCTCAAACCAGGTTTGCTGGTACGCTTTGACGTGGTCATATATGTCCTTTTCTTCCTTCTCCGATATTTTGAAGTCGATATCAAAAAATATTTTTGGCCTTCCTGATGTTCCCTAACATCTTCTATAAAACCTTCTCGTAAAAGGATCCTTCCAATGTTCTTGGTAATATTAGTAGCTGTTACTCGAACCGTTCCTTTTTCTACCATGTCAGCGTTTCTTATAGAAGTAATTAGATTGGTAATAGTATCGTTACCCATGACGAACGAATTCTTAGGAATTCCTGGTCTCGATATAAAAGGCATGTTCGATCTTCTTTGAGGAATATGCCTGAGGTGCAATGAATTTAATTGATCCATGTACCATTTGATGAACCTTAAGTCAAAGATTCTTACAAGATCTATCAGTACTTATAATACTTCGGGAGCCAATGAAACTATTTTCGTGAAATTCAATTGTCTCAATTCCTGAGCAACCGGACCAAAAACTCGAGTTCCTTTTGGATTTCCTTCCTGATCAATGACAACGGCTGCATTGTCATCAGATCGTATCATCATTCCATTGTCACGTTCAAATTCTTTACAGGTGCGTATAACTACGGCTCTAACTACTTCCGATTTTTCCAGGGGCATGTTAGGTACTGCTTCTTTAATTATAGCAATGATAACATCACCTATATGAGCGCATTTACGATTACTTGCTCCTAGAACTCGAATACACATTATTTTTCGGGCTCCACTGTTATCCGCTATATTCAAATAAGTTTGAGACTGAATCATTTTTCCTCCAAAATATTTTTTACCTCGGCAGATAACATGAAAAAAAAAGGAAGAGTTCTTACGAACTAGTAATCTTCTTCCACCAGAAATAACTCTTTGATTCTGTATGGATGGGTTGGGTTAAGTAGTAACAAATTGAGTACGTATAGGCATTTTGTATGCAGCTATTCTAGCAGCTGCTCTAGCGACGGTTTCGGATACTCCGCCCATTTCATAAAGTATTCGACCTGGTCTGATGACAGATACCCAATATTCGGGAGATCCTTTCCCGGAACCCATACGTGTTTCTGCAGGTCTCATTGTAATAGGTTTGTCGGGAAATATACGTACCCATATTTTTCCGCCACGACGGGCATAACGATTAATCGTTCTTCGTCCGGCTTCTATCTGCCCAGATGTGATCCAAGCGGGTTCAAGTGCTTGAAGAGCGAATCTACCGAAACAAATGCGATTGCCGCGGTAAGATACTCCTTTCATTCTTCCCCTATGTTGTTTACGAAATTTTGTTCTTTTTGGGTTATAGTCGATGGTTAATAGTATTTTGATCCCATCTCTAATCCAGAACCGGACATGAAAGTTTCTTCTCATCCGGCTCCTCGTGAATAATCAATGTGTAGATAAATGAGTCTATATCTATGCATTACACATATTGTATATAGAATCTAATTTACAGGACGAATAACTCTTAAATTTCCATCCAATGTCTTAATAAAGAATTTCACAGGCGAATATTTACTCTTCCAGTATTTGCTCCATGGGGTCGACTTACCTATAGACTCCAATGAGATTAATTGGTTTTTGGTTTATTTCGCCATCCTATCCAATGAATGATTAAGATTCCTATATGATCTTATGCAGTCATAGGTTCCATCGTTCCATAGCTTCTATCTAAATGCCCAGGTCTTCCCTCCGCAATGGAGCTTTCTTTTCATCTGTTACGGAATCAATTTCCTTAGTTTCCATTGACCCGAAGCTCTTTCTCCTTCATAAACTGAATTCCTTCAATCTTGCTTGAATGAATCAGGATGATTCTTATGCTTTATCACACTGCTTTTTGGAGGGTAGTTAATGAACCATACAATATTGGGAGAATATTTCTCCTTTTTCTTCTTTTTCCGCATTACCAAACACCTTTCTCGCTTCACGAGAGATCAAACATTTTTTCTCTCCTGGAAGAAAGTATTTACGAGGTGATAGTATCTACCCATAGTTATTGGATCTTGGCAATATGAAGCAATGAGTTAGTCTCTAGTTTATTTATAGAGACCAATCCGTTCTTATTTCGAGTTCTCCATAACATAACTTCGGAAAAGAATGAAAAGCTCGATTCCAACGAGTCGCACACTAAGCATAGCACGGTTCCAAAATGGTAAATCTAATTTCTATTCGATCTGATAGAATTGATGATCCATGATCGGGCAGATTGGAAAAAAAAGACCAATTATTCCTACTCTTCTAAAATCCAAATTTTTATCCCTAAAACTCCATAGATGGTTTTAACCGGATAATAACAATAATCAATCCTAGCCCGAATTGTCTGTAGGGGAACCCTACCTCCCCTGTCCCATTCGACCCGGGCAATTTCCTTTCCATCGAGACGTCCTGCAATTTGGATCTGAATACCTTCTACCTCTTCCCGTTCAGCCAGTTCAATAGCTTTCTTCATTGTTTTTCTGAATGGAACTCTCTTCTCTAGTTGTAGGGCAATATACTCTGCAAGAATATTAGGTTTTCTATAGGGTTTCGCAACTTTTTCTATAGCAATGTGAAGTTTTCGGTCCACAGAATCGAGCATATTTAGTACATCGTTTCTTAATTTTTCAATTCCTTGACCCCTACCTTCTATTAACAACAAGTTGGGAAATCCAATATAGATTTTGACCTTAATCAAATCGATCTTTCTGCGAATCTCTACACGTGCAATTCCTCCATAATTCGAGGAGCTCTTTATATGCGTTCGTACATAGTTTTCAATGCAAGTACGTATTTTTTGATCTTCTCGGAGATCTTTGGAATAATTCCTTTGTTGTGCGAACCAATGGGAACGCTCATTTTGAGTTACACCAAGTCTAAAACCAAGTGGATTTATTTTCTGCGCCATACATATCCTTTTTTTCGGGATTCTATTGACATAATCGGATCATTCGATCTGGAGATTTCCTCCGATACAATAGTTATATGACAAGTGGGTTTCTGTATTGGATAACCGCGTCCCTGAGCTCTAGGTTGAATCCTTTTAAAAACAGCACCCTCATTCACTTCGACTCTACCAACAAGTAAATTGGCTTTGTTCAAACCCATATTGTGATTTGCATTCGCCGCCGCAGAATGAATTAATTGTGATATGGGATAACAGGCCCCATAAGGCATCAGTTCCAATATCATAAGTGCTTGTCCATATGAACGACCACGAATTTGATTAATTACTCTACGCGCTTTATGAGCAGACATACGTATATTTCTCGCCAAAGCTCGTATCTCTGGACCTGGACTATTATTTCCCATTGACTCCATCCTCCCTAATGAATGACAAGTCTTTCTCAATTAACGACGAGATTTCTTATCGTTTCTTGCATGTCCCTGAAAAAGTAGGGTAGGTGCAAATTCCCCCAATTTGTGGTCTACCATACGATCTGTTACATAAATGGGTAAATGTTCCCTCCCATTATGAACAGCAATTGTATGACCGATCATTGCGGGTACAATGACGGATGCCCGGGACCAAGTAACTATTATCTTCTTTTCTTCTTTTATGTTTAGATTTTTAATTTTCCTCAATGAATGATTAGCCACAAAAGGATTTTTTTTCAGTGAACGTGCCATGATCAATTACCTTTCTTTCCTTTTTTTTTTATGGATATCCAACCATTCTTACTCACGTCGACGAAGGATTGAAGCATCACTGTATCTATTTCTCTTCCGACTTTTCTTTCCAAGTGCACTATAGCCCCAGGGGGTCACAGGTTTTTTCCTGCCAATTGGGGTTCTTCCTTCCCCACCTCCATGAGGATGGTCTACAGGGTTCATAGCTACTCCTCTTACCTCAGAACGCTTACCCAACCAACGTTTAGCTCCGGCTTTACCGAAACTTCTATTGTTTGCAGTGATATTACCCACTTGTCCAATTGTGGCTGAGCAGTTCTCAGATATTAAACGAACTTCTCCAGATGGTAATCTTAATGTGGCCGATCGATCTTCTTTTGCGATCAGTTCTGCTACAGCACCTGCCGCTCTAGCCAATTGTCCACCCTTTCCAAGTGTTATTTCTATGTTGTGTATAGCCGTGCCTAAGGGCATATTGGTTGAAGTAGACTCTTATTCCGATGAATAAAAATCCCTTCCCAAACTGTACAAGCCTCTCTCAGGGCATACAGCTTTCTGGATGTATATTATATTCACATATATTGAATAAATATAATCGAGATGAGAAGGAGCATCTATTGTATTCTCTATGTCCCGATTCTCTACATCCTAGGTCTCTCTATTCCATCATCTGGCTTATATTCTTTATGTAGCATTCAGAATGAATGACTTTATCAAATTACGCTAATACTTTCGTATGTTATGGATAACGTAGGAGGCATATTAAACATCTTTTTCTCTTCTCTCTCTTTTTACTTTTTTCCTCTCCCCATCTTTTTATTTTGGGAATTACTACCACTGTCCAGCTCCGAATCCGCCTCTGACCATCAGATCAAATGTGAGTAACTTGTCTTTTTAGAGGGTGCCTCTATCCCATTTTGTTCATGCTTCGGACAAACAATCAGGTCCTCTCCATATTATTATATCTTCGGAACCAATGATCCGATATGAACAATTTTTGAATCCAATCACCTGCTGTCATTTATCCTCAGTTTCCCTTTGGGGTTCGTCCCGTAAAAGTGTCCTAGTTGGATCAGTGATAGATTTATAGGTTTCGCTGTAAACCCAATCGGTTGCTTCCGATCACGTAAATTAATAATTCAAACCGCACTCAGAGGTAGGGCATTTCCTATTGATATAGGAGCTTTTGGACCAGAAAGAATAGTATCTCCAATCATGACCCCTCTGGGATGCAGAATATACATCTTATCGCCATTCTTGTAATGCACCTTGCAAATGTATGCACTTCTATTAGGGTCGTATTCTATGGTTACAATTTCTCCTGATATGTGTTCCTTATTCCGTCGAAAATCAATTTGACGATACAGACGCTTGTGACCCCCTCCCCTGTGTCTTGCGGTAATAATTCCTCTTCCATTACGACCTTTCCCACAATGATGTTGTCCAGAGGTCAATTTCTTCTGCGGGTCCAACTGCACTCTTCCATCGAAACCTGATACAGATCTATTGCGTGTATCCGGAGTTAAAATTCTATATGAACGGATGGCCATTTAGTTTCAAATTTGAAATCTTATTGTTCTGAAAAGAGTGGAATAGAATCACCGGTTCTAAGTGTAATAATCACACGTTTACAACGTATTGGATGTCCTATCATTGACACTCTCTTTCCTCCTTTTTCAGGGAGGCGATAGCTGTTCATAGCTATTACTTTAACATCGAAGAAATTTTCAATCCAATTTTTAATCTTTGTTTTGTTCGATTGCGAATCGACGTTAAAAGTATATTGGTTCCTTTCCAATAGACGAATACTTTTCTCCGTAAGTACTGGATATTTCACTTCATCCATAAATTTTTTCCCTCCTTTTCTTCTTTTTTTTCCCGTAAAGCCTGTAGCTATTATTATATCGGATCATATACCAATTTAATTATACAGATATATCATAGTTTAGGTATGGAAGTTATGCACGAACGTAATGCTCACAACTTTCCTCTGGATCTAGCCGCTGTTGAATCTATTTCAATAGGTGGATAATACTCTGATGGATTGTTATCGTGTATTGCTTAATTGAAGCATACCAAGCCTTTCATTCATTTTATTGAAAGGCTTGGTATGCTTCAATTGTATTGTTTGGTGTTATTCTTCATACTTCTTCCCATTCCATCAATAATGGATATGTGCAGTTCCCCTGCATCCAGCAGGAATTGAACCCGCGAGTTCGCCAATTATGAGTTGGGCGCTTTAACCATTCAGCCATGGATGCTGGATAAAGATCATCAACATATTCATTCTATAATATGAGTATAGACTCAGATCTAAAATTGGGTAGTTCGGGATTGGGACCCATTTACATTCTTTCTCTCATACTTGATTCATGTCAAATATTCTCAATAGACATTCAAATAACATTTCATTTCATTGAATTAATTTGATAATAAGCCATGGACGAAACAAAATATGTGAATCAATTAGAATTGATTGTATTTATTGTTCGGTCCTTTGGTCTTCCACTCATGGTGGGTGGGATAATAATGAAGAAGTTGACGTAAAAATATAAGAATTTGATCTATTTCAAAGGAGTATATTCATGTTCCTATTTCCCTAATATAATACTTTCTGGCTGGATATTTTCATTAATATATAGTCTCATTCCTACCTATTCTTGCATCCTTTATTTCCAGAGCTTTGGCTCCCATTGGTCAAGAACCGGACTACTAGTTACGAATCAAGTATCGAACCAATGGGAAGATACTTGGATCCGATCTAAGATCATTATATGTTCGCTCCAGTTCTTGTTGTTCTTGATGTTGGAACAGTCTCCCTTTCTCTATGGGCTATGAGTTCTAGTATACAGGGTATATCTGCATTTATAGGAGCTTCAATTCTCGTGCTTATTTTCATCGTTGGTTCAGTCCATGCGTGGCGAAGAGGAACATTGGAATGGTCCTTAATTTCCGAGTGGGGGAGGGAAGTACAAAATGACATAAAGCCAATGATGAATCCTATGAAGTTACCTTTACTCGATCAAACAATTTTGAATCCAGATATTTAAACTACCCCAAACGATCTGTCGAACGAATTGGGCCAGACTCTCCAGTTTATGAACGCTCCTTTACAGTATTAATTGTGGTTTCATCAAATTCGCTTCATTAATAGATTCGCGATTCGACTCCGATCGTTACGGTCCGGTACCAAGATCTGGACCTAGACGAGCTTACCTCATTATAACAGCGGGGACTGTGACCATGAAAAAGGCTCCTTCTGTAGTGATATTTCAAATGCGGAACCAAAATATGTAGTTGCCCTGGAGCATGTACTATCACAGAGAAATGTTTGGTACAGATTATTATAGTACCGTTCGCAAAGTAGATAAGTTAATTCCTGTGGATGTCTATTCGCCAGATTGCCCACCTGAACCAGAGGCTATTATAGATGCTATAACGAAACTTCGTGAAAGAAAAGATAGTTCGATGGATATATGAGGCCCGAACTCCAACAAGGAAAGAATAAAATATTTCACTATAAATCATAGGGATCATCATATTGGATCCAGTATTCATACTAGAAACTATGGTCAAAAGTTATTACATCAATCTTATGAACCTCAATTCGAATCTACTTTCGAGATACCCTCTGCAACGTTTGGATCTACTTCAACTCTGCAATTATAGATCTATCATTGGGATAATCTATCCCATTTCGATTCGGATGGAATAGGATGAATAGATTCCGACTAGTGCCGAATTATCAGTCCCACCGTCAAATCTTGACTTCTGAGTTCTCGATCCTACTTTTTTATATGTACAGAGTATCGTGATTCAATTGGAACGGACAGAGAGGGACAATATGAGCAAAGAAGAGGGAGAGAACAGATTGATCCATCTATCTATTTTGATCGGGGTGTCTCCGTATGTAGATATACATCTAGATAGAATAGATTTAGATAGATGGATATGGAGACATGGATATTTACATCTTGCCAGGAACCAGATTTGAACTGGTGGCACGAGGATTTTCAGTCCTCTGCTCTACCAACTGAGCTATCCCGGCTCTTCCCTGTGGATCATCCTGGTACAGGGTTTTAACTTGTGTCAACTAAAAAGAAGTAAAAAGGTATTTTTACTAGTTTTTAGAATGATCTTTATTATTTTCGATCTGGAAGTCACTAATATGATAAAAATGGACTGCAATTGAATAATTTCAAAATGATCTAATCTATGTAGATCATATATCACAAAATCAATTGATCATATGATCAGCTTATTAACAGATCAACTCAACTGGTCATAAGATGGATGAAAAGATTCATGTTCTAATTTCTTCTCTTCATGAAAAAAAAAAATAGCGAGGTAAAAGAATCGAGAAATTAGAATGGATTCGAACCAATGGAATTGGAGAAGATAGATCAGTCCGTTCGGGAACGAACCTGGGTGGGGATAGAGGGACTTGAACCCTCACGGTCTATAAAGCCAACGGATTTTCCTCCTACTGCAATTTGCATTGTTGTTTACATTGACATGTAGAATTGGACTCTATCTTTATCCTCGTCCAACCATTTATTCCAAAAAATAATTAAATTATTCATCTAGAGTAGATAAGTTCATAATTGGATTACTTAATGTCAAATCAGTACTTCAACTCGAATCTGGCATCTATCTTATGAATAAAATGCTTGGAACGAGTTCTGATCGCCAGTTTTGTCTGATGTTATATAACATCTCTCTCCATTTTTGAGGTGTAAATAGATCGTTCTATAACTACAGTAACTACAGTATTGGACCAAATGAGATTCATTCGTTAGAATAGCTTCCATTGAGTCTCTGCACCTATCCCCTTCCTATCTTAGGAGAAGAAACATTGTCTTCATGAACCGGATTTGGCTCAGGATTACCCATTCAAAATATCCCAGGGTTCCCTGGATTTGGAAGCTATCACTTGGTAGGTTTCCATACCAAGGCTCAATTCGATCAAGTCCGTAGCGTCTACCAATTCCGCCATATCCCCTTCTCGAAGAACAAGATCATACCTTGATCTAATCCTATTATGTAATATCCATCAGCATTATTCATTGGATATTTGCTCAATATTGGGTGGGAGAAATATCCTCCCCTACTCCCCTACTCCCCTTCTCTCCCCTTCTCTATCTCTACCCCAATCGAATATGACTGGGAATCATTATATTATTTATCCATTTGAAATGCAATGTTATTATCCTCCCCTAGTCGATTTGGAAGAGTGAGTAAAACGATCGATATCAATTGACCCTTACTTCTCCTTTCTTTCCCTTGAAAGAATCTACATTCAAACAATGTTCCGTTGTAATCGTAATCTGGATTGCGTCATTGAATCTGATTCGCGCTATAATCGTTAGGATTCCAAAGGAATCTATGGATCTCACCCCAATGAAATGGGGAGTGATATTCCATCGAGCCTGCTTAGCTCAGAGGTTAGAGCATCGCACTTGTAATGCGATGGTCATCGGTTCGATCCCGATAGCTGGCTCTTTTCCGTTCCGTTCCTCTCATTTCCATAATCCACAAAGTTTTGTTAGGATCAAGATGGAATGGAGAATACTCTTACGATCGTTCGTCGGGTCCGTCGTGCCATGATCATTTACTCCCAACTAGGAACGGGATGAATGAAATGATTGGAGCTATTAGGATCAATAACAAATTGGAGAAAGATCTTCGTTTTCCATATAAAAGAATTCCAGTAGTACTCATACGGGTTATACTATTCTTTCTTCTTTCTAGCACTATTTGTTAATTGAATAAGGAGTTTCTATGTCCCGTTATCGGGGACCTCGTTTAAAAATAATACGTCGTCTGAAAACTTTACCAGGTCTCACTAGTAAAAGACCCAAAAACAGAAAGGATTCTATGAACCGGTCTTCTTCCAGGAAAATATCTCAATATCGTATCCGGCTAGAAGAAAAACAGAAATTGCGTTTTCATTACGGACTAACAGAGCGACAATTGCTGAAATATGTTCGTATTGCTAGAAGAGCCAAAGGCTCAACGGGTCAGGTCCTATTGCAATTACTTGAAATGCGTTTGGATAATATTCTTTTTCGATTGGGTATGGCTCCCACCATTCCCGGAGCTAGACAATTAGTGAATCATGGACATATCCGGGTCAATGACCATATGGTAGATATACCAAGTTACCCTTGCAAACCTCAAGATGTGATTACTATAAGAGATCAACAAAGATTGAGAGCTATCATTAAGAAGAATATAGATCTGTTCCAGAGGGATAAATTGCCAAATCATTTGACTTTTCATTCCTTACAATATAAAGGATTCATCAATCAAATAATAGATAGTAAATGGATCAATTTGAAGATTAATGAATTGCTGGTCGTAGAGTATTATTCCCGTCAAGCTTGAATCGAGAATGAAATGAAAGAGAGGGGTGGGTTGGTTGCTGGGCATCTGGAAATTATGTTCTTCTCCCTTCTTTTTCCCTTCCCCGAAGGAGACATTTTATAATCCTTACGTACGTTACTTGTTATCCGCGATACTTTTTTTTTATTGCTTCTTAAAATAGTCTTTACTTTTCCCATACCACGAACCGATGTTCGTTCTATTTTCTCTATTACAAATAGAGGTAGATTGATCCTGGAATTAGGAAATAGTCCTATTGGGATTCAATAGATTGGAAAAACAATGGATGAGAAGAAAATAGATAGTAGGGCGAAGATACGGAAAGAGAGGGATTCGAACCCTCGGTAAGCAGAAGCCTACATAGCAGTTCCAATGCTACGCCTTGAACCGCTCGGCCATCTTTCCTATGAGATCTCTTGGTTCTAATTAATAAAATGAGTCAATAGCAACTTCCTTACGAAACGAATTCTTTTTGTTCGGGTACGAACAGTTCAATCTTTCGGAAATAAATAGATAATAAATAAGGTAATGATTCAATCCCCCCCCCGGAAAGACGAAAGGACATTTTTTACAACTTCCTCTTATTTTAGGAAATCCTCAATCATCCCGGTTAATCCGACGTATTCGGATCGCCTAATCAAGAATTTAAGACAGATTAACTGATCCATTCCATATTATGATAATATATAGATCTGTAGTGATCATCTTATCAATTGTATAAGAACTAATTCTTTGGCAATGATCCTGTGTCATGATGACTATATTTTCCCGATATTCTTTTATCTATATGGATAAAGCACACAATTGCTGGGTAGGCATTTCATCCTCATTATGCAATGCTCGATCGTTTAACTCTTTCTTTGTTCGGATCATAATCGAACTGGACTTCCCGAGTTTACCCAATCTATTATTCTTTCAATACGAGCCTTTTTCCATTATTATTCATGTTACTAATGAACAATTATTCAATTTATTCCCTATCTATTCTAATTTTAAAGAATAGATTGGAATAGATTGGAATAGATTGGAATAGATTGGAATAGATAGAATGAGAACATATTTACGATTGTAAGGAAATCCATTTTATGGTATTGTGCACCAGAAAAAAATTTCGTTCATGGAATCATTTGCGTAAGGGAATGAAGGAAATTATCAAATCTGTAATTGACTATGCCTAGATCTCAGAGAAATGACAATTTTATTGATAAGACCTTCACAATTGTAGCAGATATATTATTGCGAATAATCCCGATGGCTCCGGGGGAGAAAGAAGCATTTACCTATTACAGAGATGGTGTGATTTGATATTTTTTCCGTTCTTCTTTTTTGGGGAAAGAAAAGGTAAGGTATTCGGGAATAAAAATTGGGTAAAATAAAACTTACGCTCAGTGAAGGTGAGTTCTGGAGATAGAACAATTCCTTCTGTCGTGTATCCCCGGTCAATGCACCTTTAGATGCTTTCATCTCCTGAGGATTTTAGTACCGAGCGAAAGGTTACACCTATGCAATAGGCCTTGCTTGTATAGTTGAACCTATTTGATAGGCGCGCATGAGGGGAGAAAGCACTACGTATGGAAATCGACAACACAAAAGCTTCGTTATAGCCCATATGCATTACCCTTTTCTGAAGGGTAGTGAGAATGGTTGGGACAACAAACATCCATCTCGTTTGTACTTCGGATACCCTTATAATGGAACCATCGGAGATTGTTGAAGTGATTAATCCCCGGAGAATACAGGGCGTTAAGAACAAAGAAATTGTTAGAGGTTCCATTCCTAGTAGTAAGATCCTTGGTATTTGGAAAAGAATCTTTGCAAGAAGGATGGCTAGAGATTCATTGGAAATACACTAGCCCCTATTAATTCATAATATTGGGTCAGAATCTTTTTTTTTTTTTTTTTTCAATTCCACGGATTACTCCCCATATTACCTACTGTAAAGAAAGGAGGAGCCGTATGAGGTGGGAATCTCATGTACGGTTTTGAAGCGGAGATCATTTCAATGGAATGAACGACCGTAACGAATGTCAGCTCAATCGGAAGGGGAATATGCGGAAGCTTTACAAAATTATTATGAAGCTATGCGACTGGAAACTGATCCTTATGATCGAAGTTATATACTATATAATATAGGTCTTGTGCATACAAGTAATGGGGAACATACGAAGGCTTTGGAATATTATTTCCAAGCATTAGAACGGAACCCATCCTTACCACAAGCTCTTAATAATACGGCCTTGATCTGTCATTACGTGCGACTATCTGTACCATAGAATAACTTAGTTAATAACTGAGTAAGGACAAAAGAAAAGGCTTTCTACATATGCACCGTCCCAAGTAACGGTATTTTATCAGCTGTAGCGAAAAAAACTCTCATAGGAGCCCGAATATGAATAGATAGAGCCTAAATATTCCATGGATAATAAATTCAATTGATGATGGAAGCACCATAAAGATCAATTATTGAAAGAAGGTTCGGGCTGATACGATCAAATCTGCTCATTGACAAGAATCAGGAATCAACTTATGTAATAGAGTTGATCTACTAAGCTATTGAGCAGCGGTGTAGCATCAGATCCTAAAGATGTGAAGTACTCCAGCCAGAGAGTACTCTCCAAAAATTCTATACGGAACTGAGATAGTTACCTTGCAAAAAGACTTTGATTTGGACAATCAATCTGAAGTATAGAAAGAGATATACTTCATCTTTTTGAGGGTAGGAGAAAAGATAGAACCTGATCATTGAATTGATTGGAAGTTAAATCAGAAACTCATGTCATTGACTTTTTTTGGTCCTTTGGTTAATATGAACTCCCAATGAATCATCTCCAATTCTTTGGAAATTTTGGTAGAGGACTAAAGAATAGTGGATTGAGCCGTATGAGGTAGGAAACTCTCAAGTACGGTTCTGAGGGAAGAAAACTTTTCCAAGTTTACCTATCCCGACCGAGGAGAACAGGCCATTCGACAGGGAGATCCTGAAACTGCGGAGGCTTGGTTCGATCAAGCTGCTGAGTATTGGGAACAAGCTATAGCACTTGCTCCGGGCAATTACATCGAAGCACAAAATTGGTTAAAGATTACAGGACGCTTTGGAGAATGAGAGTTTCTATTATTGGGAAATCGTTTTCATTATTGAATATCTGACTCGAAATCAATGGGATTTTTCCAGAATATTCCCAAAAATTAGATTCTATTTCGTCGACATCTTATAGGAATATATTTACAATATAAAAAGAATACCTTTTCTGATTCTGGATTGTTGACGGATCTTCTTAATAGGGGTAAAATCCATCTGGCTGGATATTTTTTTCATTAATGATGAATAACGATTTATAATGGATGGCCTTTTATATGGGACATACGGAGGAGTATCAATAGATGGATAAATAAATATATATATATATCCATATATACAGATATATTTATTTATCCATCTAGAAACGGTGTAGTGTAATAATCACCGTTGCTTTTTTAAAATTACAAAAAAAAGGCTTTTTCATGCAAAAAAGCCCGCGGTCCATTGAGCACCTCAAAAGATATGTCATAATAGAATTGAACACCTGCCTCAGATTGACTCCCGTATCATAGTCGCTCCAGTCATAAACTAGAAAATAAAGGGAGAAACGAGTTGAGATATATCTCTCGTAAGTTCACTAATTGCTATTGGCAGGTTTCTTATTATTTAAGTCCCGTCCGAAAAGAGGAGAATTCAATGACCATTCGTTCACCGGAACCAGAAGTAAAGAAAGTAAAGGTCGTAGTGGATAGAGATACTGTAAAAACATCTTTTGAAAAATGGGCCAAACCTGGTCATTTCTCAAGGACGCTAGCTAAAGGTCCTGATACTACCACTTGGATCTGGAACTTACATGCTGATGCTCACGATTTTGATAGCCATACTAATAATTTGGAAGATATTTCTCGCAAAATATTTAGCGCTCATTTTGGTCAACTAGCCATCATCTTTATTTGGCTAAGTGGGATGTACTATCACGGCGCTCGTTTCTCCAATTATGAAGCATGGCTGGCTGATCCCACTCACATCAAACCCAGTGCCCAAATAGTTTGGCCAATAGTAGGCCAAGAAATATTGAATGGGGATGTAGGTGGAGGTTTTCGAGGGATACAAATAACCTCTGGGTTCTTCCAGATTTGGCGAGCATCTGGAATAACCAGTGAATTACAACTTTACTGCACTGCAATTGGTGCATTGATCTTTGCAGCGTTAATGCTTTTTGCTGGTTGGTTCCATTATCACAAAGCTGCCCCAAAATTGGCTTGGTTCCAGGAAGTAGAATCCATGTTGAACCATCATTTAGCAGGGTTACTAGGACTTGGATCTCTATCTTGGGCAGGACACCAAATACATGTCTCTCTACCCATTAACCAACTTCTAGACGCTGGAGTGGATCCTAAAGAGATACCACTTCCTCATGAATTTATTTTCAATCGCGATCTTTTGGCTCAACTTTATCCCAGTTTTGCTAAGGGAGTGACCCCATTTTTAACCCTGAATTGGTCGGAATATTCAGACTTTTTGACTTTTCGTGGAGGATTAAATCCAGTAACGGGGGGTCTGTGGTTGACCGATACTGCGCATCATCATTTGGCTATTGCAGTTCTTTTCCTGATAGCCGGTCATATGTATAAGACCAATTGGCGCATTGGCCATAATCTCAAGGACCTTTTAGAAGCTCATAAAGGTCCATTTACGGGGGAGGGCCATAAAGGTCTTTACGAGATCTTAACTACCTCGTGGCATGCTCAGCTAGCTGTTAACCTAGCTATGTTAGGATCTTTAACTATTGTTGTAGCTCACCACATGTATTCGATGCCTCCCTACCCATACCTAGCTACTGATTATGGTACCCAACTCTCTCTGTTCACACATCATATGTGGATTGGTGGGTTTATCATAGTTGGCGCTGCTGCACATGCAGCGATTTTTATGGTAAGAGACTATGACCCGACTACTCAATACAACAATTTATTAGATCGCGTTCTTAGACATCGTGATGCAATTGTATCACACCTCAACTGGGTATGTATATTCTTAGGTTTCCATAGTTTTGGTCTGTATATTCATAATGATACTATGAGCGCTCTAGGACGTCCTCAAGATATGTTCTCAGATACTGCTATACAATTACAACCTATCTTTGCGCAATGGATACAAAACACTCATGCTTCAGCACCTGGTTCAACAGCTCCTGGTGCAACAGCGAGTACCAGCTTAACCTGGGGAGGTGGTGATTTGGTGACAGTAGGTTCCAAAGTGGCTTTGTTACCAATTCCATTAGGAACCGCGGATTTTTTGGTACATCACATTCATGCATTTACTATCCATGTGACTGTTTTAATCCTACTTAAAGGTGTTCTATTTGCCCGTAGCTCCCGTTTAATACCTGATAAAGCGAATCTGGGTTTTCGCTTTCCTTGTGATGGACCTGGTAGAGGAGGAACATGTCAAGTATCTGCCTGGGATCATGTCTTCCTTGGTTTATTCTGGATGTACAATGCAATTTCGGTAGTAATATTCCATTTCAGCTGGAAAATGCAGTCCGATGTTTGGGGTAATATAAGTGATCAGGGAGTGGTAACTCATATTACGGGAGGAAACTTTGCACAAAGTTCCATTACGATTAACGGGTGGCTCCGTGACTTTCTATGGGCACAAGCCTCTCAAGTGATCCAATCTTATGGTTCTTCATTATCTGCATATGGTCTTTTATTTTTAGGTGCTCATTTTGTTTGGGCCTTCAGTTTAATGTTCTTATTCAGCGGCCGTGGGTATTGGCAAGAACTCATTGAATCTATTGTTTGGGCCCATAACAAATTGAAGGTTGCTCCTGCTATCCAGCCCAGAGCCTTGAGCATTGTACAGGGACGTGCTGTAGGAGTAGCTCATTACCTTCTGGGTGGAATCGTCACAACATGGGCGTTCTTCCTGGCAAGAATTATTGCAATAGGATAAAGGCTAGGAGGATTTGAAAAGTATATGGCATCAAGATTTCCAAAGTTCAGCCAAGGCTTGGCTCAGGACCCAACTACTCGTCGTATTTGGTTCGGTATTGCGACCGCACATGACTTTGAGAGTCATGATGATATTACCGAAGAACGCCTTTATCATAAAATTTTTGCTTCCCACTTTGGTCAGTTGGCAATAATCTTTCTGTGGACCTCTGGTAATTTGTTCCATGTGGCTTGGCAAGGCAATTTTGAAGCATGGGTACGCGATCCCTTACATGTAAGACCCATTGCTCATGCAATTTGGGATCCTCATTTTGGTCAACCAGCTATAGAAGCCTTTACCCGAGGAGGTGCTCCCGGTCCGGTCAATATTGCTTATTCCGGTGTTTATCAGTGGTGGTATACCATTGGCTTACGCACTAACGAAGATCTTTATGCTGGAGCTCTTTTCTTGCTATTTCTTTCTGTCATCTTTTTAATAGCGGGTAGGTTACATCTACAACCTAAATGGAGACCAAGTGTTTCATGGTTCAAAAATGCCGAATCCCGTCTCAATCATCATTTGTCAGGACTCTTCGGAGTCAGTTCTCTAGCTTGGACAGGGCATTTAGTTCATGTCGCTATTCCTGAATCAAGGGGAGTGCACGTCAGATGGGATAATTTTTTGGATGTATTACCGCATCCCGAAGGTTTAGAACCGCTTTTCACAGGTCAGTGGAATCTCTATGCTCAAAATCCTGATTCTAGTAGTCACTTATTCGGTACCTCCCAAGGGGCGGGAACTGCTATTCTAACTTTTCTCGGAGGATTCCATCCACAAACTCAAAGTTTATGGCTGACTGATATGGCTCATCATCATTTAGCTATTGCACTTGTTTTTTCAATTGCTGGTCATATGTATAGAACCAACTTTGGGATTGGTCACAGTATGGAAGATATTTTGGAGGCACATGTTCCTCCAGGAGGCCTATTAGGACGCGGACATAAGGGTCTTTATAACACAATCAATAATTCTCTTCATTTTCAATTGGGTCTTGCTTTAGCTTCTTTGGGGGTTATAACTTCCTTGGTAGCTCAACACATGTATTCTTTACCCCCTTATGCATTCATAGCACAAGACTTCACCACCCAAGCTGCATTATATACTCATCATCAATACATTGCCGGGTTCATTATGACAGGAGCCTTTGCTCATGGAGCTATATTCCTCATTAGGGATTATAATCCGGAACAGAATAAGGATAATGTATTGGCGAGAATGTTGGAGCAGAAAGAAGCTATAATATCTCATCTTAGTTGGGTTAGTTTATTACTAGGTTTCCATACCTTGGGACTTTATGTCCATAATGATGTTATGCTTGCTTTCGGTACTCCAGAAAAACAAATCTTGATCGAGCCCATATTTGCTCAGTGGATACAATCTGCTCATGGTAAGACGTTATATGGTTTCGATATACTCCTATCTTCAACAAGTGGTCCATCATTCGATGCAGGTAAGAGCATATGGTTACCCGGTTGGTTAAATGCTATTAATGATAATAATAATTCATTGTTCTCAACAATTGGTCCTGGAGACTTTTTGGTTCATCATGCTATTGCTCTAGGTTTGCATACAACTACATTGATCCTAGTTAAAGGTGCTTTGGATGCGCGTGGTTCCAGGTTAATGCCAGATAAAAAAGATTTTGGTTATAGTTTTCCTTGCGATGGTCCGGGACGGGGTGGTACTTGCGATATCTCGGCCTGGGATGCTTTTTATTTAGCAGTTTTCTGGATGTTGAATACTATTGGATGGGTTACTTTCTATTGGCATTGGAAGCATATAACATTATGGCAGGGTAATGTAGCACAATTTAATGAGTCTTCCACTTATTTAATGGGATGGTCAAGAGATTATCTATGGTTAAATTCTTCACAACTTATTAATGGATACAATCCTTTTGGTATGAACAGTTTATCTGTTTGGGCGTGGATGTTCTTATTCGGGCATCTTGTTTGGGCTACTGGATTTATGTTCCTTATTTCCTGGCGTGGATATTGGCAGGAACTGATCGAAACTCTTGCATGGGCCCATGAACGCACGCCTTTAGCTAATTTAGTTCGATGGAGAGACAAGCCAGTAGCCCTTTCCATTGTTCAAGCACGATTAGTTGGATTAGCTCACTTTTCCGTAGGTTATATATTCACTTATGCAGCTTTTTTAATTGCCTCTACATCAGGTAAATTTGGTTAATTCTTCTTCATCAATTTCTCTGTGGGGTATTGTCATTGATACAATGACAATACCCCACAGAGAAAAAGTAATCAACATAATATTACTCCATCTAAAATCTGATCTATATTTTGATTCCTGGTAGGTAATAGTACCAACTGAACTATTATGGCGAGAAAGAGTCTCATTCAGAGAGAGAAGAAGAGACAAGCACTGGAACGGAAATATCATTTAATTCGTCAATCTTTGGAGGAAAAAAGCAAAGTGTCATCATTGGATGACAAATGGGAAATTCATAGAAAATTGCAATCTTCACCACGTAATAGTGCACCTACACGTCTCCATCGACGTTGTTCTTCGACTGGAAGACCTAGAGCCAACTATCGAGACTTTGGATTGTCCGGACACATACTCCGTGAGATGGCCCACGCATGTTTATTGCCCGGGATAAAAAAATCGAGTTGGTAGGAAAAGAAAAAAGTAATTGAAGTTTCTTGTGATAATGGGATATAGTACCCCTATCCCTATATAGGGATAGGGGTACTATATCCCATTATTGTTTTGTGTACCCATTCTGATTATGATATAAATCAATGGTGCGGAGTAGAGTAGTCTGGTAGCTCGCAAGGCTCATAACCTTGAGGTCACGGGTTCAAATCCTGTCTCCGCCAGACCAGAACATACGAAGTATTTTGGTCCGGAAAGGATTGCTCTCTCACTTATAAATTTATAATTGAATTATAAGTGAGGAAAAGAAACGATCAATACATGAACTATTCTTTTTCATATTCCATGTGAAGGGCGGGTAGCGGGGATCGAACCCGCATCTTCTCCTTGGCAAAGAGAAATTTTACCATTCAACCATACCCGCATTTCAATTATATGAATATATAGATATTCATATAATTGAAATGGAAAATACATATATGTTCAATCCCATTCGTAAGTAGATACCATTTTTGAATGGTCCAATTATTAATTCAATTACGGATATGGAAAACCCCTCCTCCTTGGGCCTGAAGTAAAAGGCCCTTCAGAAAAGCTATAAAGCCCTCCGGGAGGAGGGGGAGGGAGTGTGAACCTAAAACATCTAGAACATATCTAAGATATGAAAGAATTAAGGATACCTACAAAAAGGACTGATCCGATCCATAATGATACACCCGAAAATACAACATTTTTGCTACTTGACCAACCATCGGGAGAGGCAAGTGCAACAGGTACACCAATCACTAGTAAAAATGAAATAGCAATTAATGCAAACACAGCCGATTGGAAAGCAATAGTCATGGTTGTGATCTTACAAGCTCCCAACAGATTGAATAGACTATACCATCCGATCCCCAATTTTCAATTCTGATCAAATGCACTATGGAAAGGATTTGACCATAAATTGATCGAGCTTTCAAACTTTTTCAATTTGATATTTGAGTGTGAGAGGAGAGGGAAATTCGTTTCTTTTTTTTCCATTCCAGATGATGAAAAATCATCATATGTCACAGGTATAGTTGGTATCGACCCGACTTTATGCTTATAGTTAGGGATTATACGAAGGGGTAGAATAGAAGTTGTCCCCGGGAGAGATGGCCGAGTGGTTAATGGCTCCGGTCTTGAAAACCGGTATAGATAAAAAAACTATCGAGGGTTCGAATCCCTCTCTCTCCTTTTGTTTTTCAACAATTGCATTTACCGGTCCAATAAAAAAAAAAGAGAATAGCTCGGCTGTATATAGCCGAGCTACAAGGATCCAGTTGGAAAAAGAGTATTTGAAAAGACTCCTATCCCGCCGATATGGGAGATAGATGTAATGAAATTGAATCGATTTTTCTTCCATCTGGTTTGATCTATTGTTTCAGTTAAGAGGAGTCATGGAAAGGACAGGTTCGAAATCACGATCAATCCCTTTCTCAAATCCTGCTGCAGCTGCACGAGCCCTTCCCGCATGCCACAAATGACCTACGAAGAAGAAAAATCCTAGAACGAAATGGGAGGTGGATAACCAACTTCGGGGAGAGACATAATTCACCGCATTGATTTCGGTAGCTACACCACCCACAGAATTTAAAGAACCTAAAGGAGCATGAGTCATATATTCTGCTGAACGTCGTTCCTGCCAAGGCTGTATGTCTTTTCTCAACTTGCTCAGATCCAAACCATTAGGGCCCCTTAGGGGTTCCAACCAAGGAGCACGGAGATCCCAAAAACGCATCGTTTCCCCTCCAAAGATAATTTCTCCAGTCGGAGAACGCATAAGGTATTTACCTAAACCAGTAGGTCCTTGGGCAGACCCCACACTAGCTCCAAGACGTTGGTCTCTAACTAAAAAAGTAAACGCTTGAGCTTGAGAGGCTTCTGGGCCGGTGGGCCCATAAAATTCACTGGGATAAACGGTATTGTTGAACCAAACAAAACAACAAGCAATAAAACCAAAGAGGGATAGAGCCGCTAAACTATAGGACAAATAAGCTTCTCCGGACCATACGAATGCACGGCGAGCCCATGCAAAAGGTTTGGTTAAGATATGCCAGATACCACCGAAGATACAAATGGAACCTAACCATACATGTCCTCCAATTACATCTTCTAGATTGTCCACGCTAACGATCCATCCTTCTCCTCCGAAAGGAGATTTCAGTAAATAACCAAATATAGCACTTGGGTTAAGTGTCGGGTTCGTAATTTTTCTTACATCTCCACCGCCGGGAGCCCAAGTATCATATACACCTCCAAAATACAAAGCTTTTAGCACTGGAAGAAAAGCACCAACACCTAGCAAGATTAGGTGAATACCCAAAATTGTGGTCATTTTGTTTCTATCTTTCCATACATAGCCAAAGAATGGAAAAGATTCTTCTAAAGTTTCGGGTCCTATGAGTGCATGATAAATACCACCAAAACCTAAAACCGCAGAAGAAATTAAGTGAAGTACCCCAGATACAAAATATGGAAAAGTGTCCACGATTTCCCCACCAGGACCGACTCCCCATCCTAGAGTAGCTAGATGGGGAAGCAGAATCAATCCTTGTTCATACATAGGTTTTTCCGGTACGAAATGAGCCACTTCGAATAGGTTCATTGCTCCGGCCCAGAATACAATTAATCCGGCATGAGCCACGTGAGCCCCAAGCAATTTACCCGACAAATTGATAAGTCGGGCATTACCGGCCCACCAAGCGAAACCAGTGGTTTCTTGATCACGACCAGCTAAAGCTATAGTTCCATTAAAGAGCGTTTCCACGGGGTAGGACCTCCTCAGGGAATATAAGGTTTTCATGAGGCTGATCTTGAGCCGCCATCCAAGCACGAATACCTTCGTTCAGGAGAATATTTTTTGTGTAGAAAGTCTCAGATTCAGGATCTTCTGCTGCACGGATCTCCTGGGAAACAAAATCATAGGCACGTAAGTTTAGAGCTAGACCAACTACTCCAATGGCACTCATCCATAAACCGGTCACTGGCACAAATAACATGAAGAAATGTAACCAACGTTTATTGGAAAAAGCAACCCCAAAAATCTGGGACCAGAAGCGGTTAGCAGTGACCATGGAATAAGTCTCTTCGGCTTGAGTCGGGTTAAAAGCACGGAACGTATTTGCACCATCACCATCTTCAAATAAAGTATTTTCCACGGTAGCACCATGAATAGCGCATAGAAGAGCAGCACCCAATACTCCGGCAACTCCCATCATATGAAATGGATTCAAGGTCCAATTATGAAAACCTTGAAAGAAGAGGATAAAACGGAAAATAGCTGCTACACCAAAACTAGGTGCGAAAAACCAACCGGACTGTCCCAATGGATAGATCAAAAATACAGAAACAAAGACAGCAATTGGAGCAGAGAATGCAATTGCATTATAAGGTCGCAATTGTACAGATCGAGCAAGTTCAAATTGACGTAACATGAAACCTATTAGACCGAAAGCACCGTGAAGAGCAACGAAGGTCCATAGACCACCTAATTGACACCAACGAGTCAAATCTCCTTGTGCTTCGGGACCCCATAATAGCAGCAAAGAATGTGCTAAACTATTAGCAGGAGTAGAAACTGCGGCAGTTAGGAAATTACAACCTTCCAGATAGGAACTGGCCAATCCGTGAGTATACCATGAAGTCACAAAGGTTGTACCCGTGAACCATCCACCTAAGGCAAAATAGGCACAAGGAAAGAG